CACTTAGCCATGCTTCATAATTAGAAAAACGGGCCCCATGGAAGTACATGCCACTCAGCCAAAGAAAGATGATGGAAAGTTGACCAAAATGAGCACTAAATACTTTTCTAGAGATCTCTTCTAAATCACTAGTATGACTATCAAAATCGTGAGCATCAGCATGTAGGTTCCAGATCCACGTGGTAGTATCAGGACCTTTAGCTATTGTTCTTGAAAAATGGCCAGGTCTGGCCCACTCCTCAAAAGAGGTTTTTACAGGATCTTTATCCACAACAATTTTCACTTCTTGTTCCGGCGAACGAATAATCATTAAGTCCTCCTCTTTCCGGACAAAACATACAAAGAGACTTGCCAACAGCAAAGTGAACTTTTTAAAATAGATATCTTTTTTATTTGATGATTAGTTTATTTTTTTCCGATACTAATACTAACACCCATCTATTTTGTAGTTATTCACTATAACCATTATGATATTGAAGTCGATCTGAGGCAAGTGTTCGGATCTATTATGACATAAGTATATGGCGCCCAATGGACTTTAATTGTTTTGTAAAATTAGGATTTTCTTTGAGAATCTAACTATATATATAACTATATTTTAATGGAAAATAATTTATTATTATTATATTTGATTTGATTATATTATTCTAGTAACTATGAGAAATTACAAAAGAGAATCATTGATTATAATTCATCAGGTTAAGAGAATCTATTGATTTTCTAGATATATATATTTTCTATTATATATATCTATATAAATATAATATAATAGTATAGATAGATGTAGATCTTATTTTGCTACTGTTCCATAGTCCATTTATCCTTATGAGATGCCATATAAAAAAAAGAGTAAAATAGAAAAGGAATTGATATAATAAAATTCTTTATTGGATCTTGGCATAGAAACAATTCTTTTTTTGTCAATTACGACTAATAGATCAACAACAACAATGTTATCAATGGAAAAAAGAAGGGTCTTATGAAGATTCAAAACGCTTTGTGATTTTCAACCAATTATGTGCTTCAATATAATTACCCGGAGTCAGCGCTATAGCTTGTTTCCAATACTCAGCAGCTTGATCAAACCAAGTCTCTGCAATTTCTGAATCACCTTGTAAAATGGCCTGTTCTCCCCGGTCGGAATAGGAAATTCCTTCCCTTAGAACCGTACTTGAGAGTTTCCTACCTCATACGGCTCATAAATACATTCCTTTTTTGTTCTCTCTTAATCCATACGATGCTAATGGAATTATAAAAAAAATCAATTTAATTATTAAAATAAAAATAGTGAATTAGATAAGTTTTAAACTCTCATTCTGATCAATCAAATAATCAGTTATCAGTTTGCTCTTTTCTCCCACCTTCAGAAGGATGAAGCACCAATCGTGCTATACCCTTACCATTCTATGAAAGATAACTATCTCGGTTTCATATACAAAATTCATATAGAATCTTTGAAAAATCATTTTTCCATAAGAAAAAATAACTTACTATCTTTGGGATCTGATACTACACCGCTGCTCAATAACTTAGGGGATTCACTCAATTACATAAGTGGATTCCTTACTTTTGTTGCATACTATGACATAAGTAAAAGTAAGCAGTTTTTCGTTGTCTCGACACGATACGTCACGAATTGATCTTTACGGTGCTCTTTTATCCATTTTTATTTTTATCCATAGAATATATAATAGGTCTTTTCTTCTTCTTTTTTTTGTTCTCGTGAAGTTTTCTTTCTTGCTACAGCTAATAAAAACCTTTTTTTGGACGATTTCTATGTAGAAAACCTATTTGTTTCTAGTCTAGTATTGACTAGTCAATTTAATCTTTTATTTTTTTCTATAGTGGAGATAGTCGCACGTAATGACAGATCACGGCCATATTATTCAAAGCTTGGGGTAAAAAGGGGTTTCGTTCTAGTGCACGGAAATAATATTCTAAAGCCTTTGTATGCTCCCCATTGCTTGTATGTATAAGACCTATGTTATAGAGTATATAACTTCGATCATAGGGATCCATTTCTGATCGCATCGCTTCATAATAATTCTTTAAAGCTTCCGCATAATTTCCTTCGGATTGAGCCAACATCCGTTACGATCGTTCATTCGTTCAAATCAAAAGAATCTCCGTTACAGAACCGTACATGCGATTTTCATCACATACGGCTCCTCCCTTCTGTGCATAGTACTCAGGTAAATAAGTCATAGAATACCACCATTCTTTGATATCATTTCATTATGGACTGCAAAGGGACTAGTATTTTTACAAGAAATTTCTAGGCAACCTTTCCGCAAGAGTATTAGTTTAGTCATTCTATTCTTTTTAGTGCTAAATAAATAGTACTAGCAACTTTAACGATTCCGTTGTTCTCAACGCTTCCTATTTACAGGAATTTATCACTTCAACAATATTTGATGGTTCTACGGGTATCCAAAGTACAAACGAGATGGATGTTTGTTGTCCTAACCATTCTTATGAGTTCTTATACAAAAAAAGGGGGTAACCTTTTTTTTTAATAACAAAGTATTTGTTTTGTTGATTCCTATTCTCAGGTGTAGTGCTTTATACCCTATGCCGCCGACAGATAGTCTAATTCTATAGGTTTAACCTTTCGCTCAATACTCAAATCAAAAATTGGAGCATTTTAGGATGCATCAATCGAGGATACACAACAGAAGGAATTGGATATCTCCAAGCTTCACCTTCACCAAGCGTGAGCTTATTTTCTTATTTTTATACCGAACTCCCTTTTTGCTTTTTTTACTTATTACTTATTTTCTAGGTCTAAAAAGAAAAAACCAAGAAACAGATCAACTCGCACCATCTCTGTAATAGGTAAATGCCTTTTTTTCTACATAGGTTGTTGGAATGATTTGCAATAAAATATTTGCTACAATTGAAGAGGTCTTATCAATAAAGTTTACATTGATCCTAGATCTAGACATAATTTAGTAATCCATTCCACAATTTTTTTCATTACCCCTCGTTGGTTTGGGTTCTCCCATGCTACAAACAAAGGAATTATAAAGTATTCTACAGTGCAAAATCGCATAAAAAAGATGTATTCGAATATAAATCAATAAAGAATATAAATAAATAAAGAAAAGATGTTTAAATAGAACGAACTAGAACTAGATAAATAAAATTGCTAGGGGCTCTCCCCCCCCAAGAAACCCCCGTGACAAAAATAAAGATAAATATTCAAGATATATGCTAAATAGAAATAAAATTTCACAGTATTAAATGAAAATATTCAGTTACTATTTCAGCTAAGGTGAATAACCAAGGATGTTCTTTTATTATTTATAATCTTTTTTTATTTTGATTTGGTTTATGATTCAACCAAGGAGAAAAAATAGTCTAATTAGACAGACAGGCTTTTCATGAATCGGAAATATTTTCACTAGGTATGTAGTGCGGGATGGGATAATTGATGAAATCCATTGTTGATAAATAGGAAAATAATACATTTTTTATTGGTGATACCACCCCACAAGTAAAACTCGCTATTAACTCATTTTATTGTCAATAATAGTATTATTTATAAAGGAGAGATGGCTGAGTGGACTAAAGCGGCGGATTGCTAATCCGTTGTACGAGTTATTTGTACCGAGGGTTCGAATCCCTCTCTTTCCGTTTCTTTGAACTTATTAATCTTACTGCCTACAATGAAGCAAATGATTATTGCTTTTTCAATTAAGATTCCAGGAATCAAAAGAAATCCTTTATATTAGTATATAATGGGTCAAATAAAATAGAAAGAAAAACCTGATTATTGATTTCTTTTTGATACGTAACTTAGAGAATAGAAAATCTAAATTAAGATTCTTAGATGGATTGAGTTCATTTAGTTCAGCAGAAAGGGGAAAACACAATTCAATACAATGAGCTACGAATGTTTTTATTAGGTTCAAGTCTGACGAGAATAATATTCTACGACTAGCAATTCATTTATTTTCAAACCAACCCATTGAATATCAATTATTTGATTGATTAATCCTTTATATTGCAATGAATCAATAGTTAAATTTAAATGTTTTGGTAATTTGTCATGCGCAGATGAAAGAGTATCCTTTTGAATTAGACTTTTGGATTTTGTATTCTCTTTTGTAGTAATGATATCGCGAGGCTTGCAACGATAACTTGGTATATCGACTACACGACCATTAACTAAAATATGTCTATGATTAACTAATTGCCGTGCTCCAGGAATGGTCGAAGCCATGCCCAATCGAAAAAGGATGTTATCCAAACGCATCTCAAGTAATTGTAGTAAAACCTTACCTGTTGACCCTTTTGCTTTTCCCGCGATGTGTACATATCTAAGTAATTGTCGTTCTGTTAGACCATAATGAAAACGTAATTTTTGTTTTTCTTCTAAACGAATACGATATTGCGATCTTTTCCCTGATCGCAATTGATTCTTAGGGTCATTTTCATATTTTGGTCTTTTACTAGTTAATCCTGGTAAAGTTCCCAACCGGCGTATCTTTTTGAAACGAGGTCCTAGGTAACGAGACATAAAAGCTCCTTTTTTCTTTTATTGAAATTGTATTTTATGTAAAAAAGATAAATGAAATGAAAATTAAACTAAACGATAAACCAAATTTGCTGAAGTACTATATGTACCAACATCTTTATTTTTTTTTATATGTATAATAATACAATGTATATAACATACATAATACGTTAATATTAATAGGTTATGGCATTTATTTGTAATTTTATTTTGGCAAAAAAAGGGGTTATCCATCATGGAAAAATCAATTGATAAAAAGCCGGCTATCGGAGTCGAACCGATGACCATCGCATTACAAATGCGATGCTCTAACCTCTGAGCTAAGCGGGCTCACATAATATAATTGTAATACAATGTAAAAAAGAATATCATGTATAAATAGAAAACCACTCAAATAGAAGTAATATTCTAGTTATTAATTACCTATTTTGTTCCTATAAACTATATACGTTATAGTTGGTTTTTGTCAAAATGGAACTGAAAGGGGGAAAATAATCAAAAACAAAAAAGATTTATAATTAAGCTTATCAATCTTATTTTAAGATAACTATTCTTATTCTATATTATAGAATATAAAATATACAATACAATTTATAACCATATAACATAATGTATAAAAATGATAAAAAAAGATTCATGTTGAACGTTATAGTATTAAAGGCCACACTATAAAAACAAAAGGGAGAGAGAAATTATATGTGGAATATATCTCTTCCTATTGAATTGAAAATACATCAATGATAAAATCTGTTCCAATGGTAACTCTTTTAATTCTTGAATAGGTATAAATAAAAGAAGAGGATATGTAAAAAGGAAACAGCATAGACTTGTCAATTTAATATAGTCTAATACTAATATAATATATAACTATTTACTATTACTATAATATACTAATTGCTCTCGAAGGAATTCAAAAAAAGTAAAAAAAATATCAAATCCAATAAAGAAATTACAAACGGAATTTGTTTTTATTTCAAAGAAAATCTCAAATAAAGAAGAAAGGGGATATGGCGAAATAGGTAGACGCTACGGACTTGATTGTATTGAGCCTTGGTCTGGAAACCTGCTAAGTGGTAACTTCCAAATTCAGAGAACCCCTGGAATTAAAAAAGGGTAATCCTGAGCCAAATCCTCTATTTAATAAAAAACTAAAAGAAAGGATAGGTGCAGAGACTCAATGGAAGCTATTCTAACGTATAGAGTGAATTATGTTGTGTTGTGGATAACTGGAATAAAGAACTCTATTTCCATAAGATAAAAGACAGCTTGATTCATATACCGACCAAAGACATAAATACTTATGGATCCAACCCGATGATTAATCATGATCCACCTTTTTAGATATGCATAATATAAAGACTATATACTCTGATATTGATATATGCATTATAATATTCATTTATTTCTATTTGTATACTTCAATTCAAATACTGAATGGACTTAATCTCCTATTGTATATTATGACAAAAATAATAAGTGAATACATTCCGAGAAAAAGATTAATGAATCCCATTTATTCCAGAGTTTGCTAGATCTTTTGAAAAACCAATTAATGGAACGAGAATAAAGAGAGAGTCCCATTCTACATGTCAATACCGACATCAATGAAATTGAGAGTAAGAGGAAAATCCGTCGACTTTAGAAATCGTGAGGGTTCAAGTCCCTCTATCCCCACCTATTGAACTTCCTAGTTATTTATTTGTTAGCAATCATTGAAATTAATTCATTAAATAATATTTACTTTTTCAGAATGGATTCTTTTTCAAGAATGAATCGAAATCAAAAGAATATCTCCTCCCATGTATACTAAAAGTACACAGATCAGATATGACAAGTCAAGTATTAAGTTTAAGTAAGTGTATCTACGATATAACTCATAAAATGATTTTGACATTTACTAGGTTATTCTTTGGAATAATTTTTTGTATTTTCTCTTCCATTTTCATTTATTGACATAGATAAAAACACTTTATCTACGACGATAATGCACCGGAAATCGTCGGGATAGCTCAGTTGGTAGAGCAGAGGACTGAAAATCCTCGTGTCACCAGTTCAAATCTGGTTCCTGACATAAAACTAAAAAAGGTAGCAAATCGTATATAGATTAATACAAATTCATAGAAAGTAGTTAGGATATATAGTCTCATTGACTGGTGTATAGCATAATAAATATTCATCTATTCTATATAAGTATATCAATATACATACAAATTCTTAGTAGAAATAAAAGATAGATGTACACTTATTGTAAAGAACAGAACCCCATTTTTTTTTTATTTTGTTGTTGTTTGTCCATACTTTGCTTTCTCTAACTCAAAAAAAGGAAATCTTCCTCTAAACTTGAAAAACTTCCAATTTTAGAGGAAGTAAAAAAGAATAACAATAATAAAATAACAAAACAAACAGATTACTTTTGAAATCAAGTAAAAATACGATTCTTTTTCTGTTCTGTTTATTATTTTATCTATTACTTTATTATTCTTACTTTTTCGAATAATAATATAGAGTAACCTTTTTGTTTTATTCTTTGGTATGTAGATTATGGAGATGTAGAAAAAAACAATATTTCTTTCTTTTTACTTGGATAAAGCCCAAATAAGGAATTACTACTAATGGAAATTGTGTCATAATAGGATTTTATTATCCTTCAATGAGCATCTTGTATTTCATAGAAATTGGGGGTAATATAGTCCTTACGTAGAGGCCAACCGATCCAACTTTCAGGCATTATAATACGTTTAAGGCGTGGGTGATTCTCATAAGAAATTCCAAACATATCATAAGATTCACGTTCTTGAAAATCGGCACTTCTCCAAATCCAGAAACTAGACGGGATTTTAGGATTATCCCTTGGAGAAAATATTTTTATGCATACCTCTTCCGGTTTTTCGATACCGTACTGTATTCTCGTCAGATGATAAACACTAGCTAAAAATCCGCCGGGTATTACATCATAGGCACACTGAGAACGTAAATAATTGTACCCATATACATATAAAATAATAGCAATCGAGTCCCAATCCTGAGCTTTTATTTGTAAACTTTCTATTCCTTTATAATCAAAACCCAAAGATCTATGAACCAGTTTATGTTTGACTAACCAATCGGATAAACGAACCTGTTGCATTGTCTTGATTTCTCCTACATTTGTATAAGTATTTCCCTTTTAAAATACAATAAAATTTGTAAAGATTGACTTGTACCTTTTTCTTCTGAACAAATAAATCCTACCTAATTCATTAAAGTGAGATGTTTAATTTTTGGATTAGAAAAGTGTTTCCGAAGATATTTAGGAAATAGAAGATAATATTGAATTAATTGATAAAAAGGATTTCAAGTAAGAGTACTTCGTCGAACAGAAAACTTGTGATTAGTAGTCAAACATCTATTTTTCTGTTGGAATACAGTTTGATCCTCCATTATCTCTCGAGATACCTTTTTACGAAGTTTTATTATAGCATCAATAACTGCCTCTGGTTTAGGTGGACAACCTGGCAAATAGACATCGACAGGAATTAGCTTATCAACTCCCCGAACAGTACTATAAGAATCAGTACTGAACATCCCACCTGTAATAGTACAAGCTCCCATAGCAATGACATATTTTGGTTCAGGCATTTGCTCATATAACCTAACTAAAGAAGGAGCCATTTTCATTGTTACTGTACCAGCGGTCAAAATGAGGTCCGCTTGCCTAGGACTTGATCTTGGAACCAACCCATAACGATCGAAGTCAAAGCGCGAACCTATTAATGAAGCAAATTCAATGAAGCAACAACTGGTACCATAGAGAAGTGGCCATAGACTCGATAGTCTTGACCAATTGGAAAAGTCATTTGATGTAATTGAAATAACAGAACTTGGAGTTGTTTGAGCACGTAATGGAAACTCCATCAAATTCATAACTGTCTCAATGTATTCTTTTCCTTCCTTTTGTGTATTGGATGGATATGTAGTTAAGACCATTCCAAAGCCCCTTTTCGCCATGCATAAATTGAACCAACAATTAAGATAAGCACAAAAATGAAAGCTTCAATAAATACAGATAAACCCAATACATCAAAACTCATTGCCCATGGATAAAGAAAAACTGTTTCAACATCAAAAACAACAAAAACTAAAGCAAACATGTAATAGCGAATTCGGAATTGTAACCAAGCGTCTCCTATGGGTTCTATACCCGATTCATAACTAGACAGCTTTTCTGGTCCTTCACTAATTGGGGATATCAATCCTGAAATAACAAATGCAAAGATAGGGATAACGCTTGATATTATTAGAAATGCCCAGAAAATGTCATATTTGTGAAGCAGAAACATAAAAAGACTCCTATTAATGTGGAATAAGCCGAATTGAACCATTCTATTGAAATTATCATTTTCAATTCCTTACCTTTCTCTAACTAAAAGAATAATTCACTTTACTCAAATCAAAGTGAATAGTGTTTATTTGGTATGGGGCATGTATTCTTTTTTTACTAAGGGATCCCTCCTTATCAAAGGTAATACCCATTTGATCTTTGATTCTTATTGATATTTTTTTTTATCTATATCTATAATGTAGACATACACATAAGGTGTTCTGATACAAATGCAAATGAAGCTCCTCACCTTGTGTTATTTTCGAAATCGATACACATAAAGGTTCTTATCCTTTATTCAAAATAAAAGGGAGAGGGGAAATTCAGTCATGTCATACTAAATAAAATGAGAAATAAATTACTTCAAATATAACTGTATGAGAATCCCATTTGACTACTACTATTCATTTAATCTACCGAATATGAATACTCTTAATACTATTCTAACTGTCTTGTATCTCAAAACTCTAACATTATTGTCTCCTTTATGGATATTATATATATTTAAGATTTCATATTCATATATATCTTAGATATATATATTATATTATTATTATATATATTATATATATATGATATGATATTCATATTATTAGGATATTTCCTTTACTTTAGTTTTGTCTATTGTTATCTTAGACAGTGTAATGTATGCCTTTTGGAATAATGATAGAATCCATACATTCTCACTATTGCCTCAGGGTGGGGAATTGGACCAAATCCAATGTATTAGGGCTATACGGATTCGAACCGTAGACCTTCTCGGTAAAACAGGTTGAACTAATTATTATCCAAATAAATTAAGCTGTTTCAAAGACCCAACATGCTTTTTTATTGCATTGGGCTCTTTCATCAACTGATGTAAAGATCAGTTAGTCTACCATATTTTTTATTTACAGAAGTATAATGAACTGGCTCCTTGTACTCCGATTCATTTTTAAATCTAGGAGAAATACCAAAGTGTTTCAAAGAAGGGTTACCTTGACTTGGGTCTGCAACTTATTTTCAATGTGATTTCTCTCGTTCTGTTGCATGTATAATATGCAATAATATGAAACTTCATACACCTCGAAGTTCATAAGACGAAAAGAGGGGTTTTGAGACCCTTATACTCATTATGCCTAGCATTGAATGGACTGGCTATTTACCTTATCAATTAAGATCAAATAAAAGGCAGGTTCTACTCAATTAGACACCAGAATCGGATCGAACCAAATCTTTTGTATTGTCAGGCTATTTTTCTCTTATTCTTTCGAATTCATGGAGTAAGACATTGATTTTGCAATAATATGGCTTATGTTCCTTGCATAATAAGCTCCTTTGAAAAGCATTGGCGCACGTGTAAACGAGGTGCTCTACCTAACTGAGCTATAGCCCTTGGCAGAAAAATCTTAACATATAACAATTTTATTGTCAAGATGGACATTCTCTAATCCTGCACTCTTCAATGATTGGCTTTTTCTTTTTATTTTTATTTTAATGGAGTGGGATTGCTTAAAGATAGCATTTGATCTATGATAATAAATCAAAGTGAAAAATATGACTTTGTAGTGTTAAATTACCTACTTAACTCAGTGGTTAGAGTATTGCTTTCATACGGCAGTAGTCATTGGTTCAAATCCAATAGTAGGTAGAACTTATTAGATACCAGTGAATTAACTCCAATATCTAATAAGTTGTTCTACCCATTTTCTTTTTTTACTATACCCCTTATACCGGATCTTACATTGGTGGAAGAACAATGTAGTGTAATTAAAAAAAGGGGGATTACTTATAAAAAAGATGCTTTTTTATTCTTTTTCTGGATTAACTAGTATAGGAGGATATAACATTGACAGCCTCTACTCGTGTTCTAGCTCGTCTAAGAGCTAGATTAGCTTCGATTACTTGTCTTTTACCTTCAGCTTTATGAAAGTTAGCTTCAGCTATTTCAAGAGCTTGTTGAGCTTCTTGCGGATCAATGTCAGTACTCATTTCTGCATCGTTTCCTAAAATGGTGATCTCATTATTACCTATTCTAGCAAAACCTCCCATCAGAGCCACGGTTAACCATTGATGCTTAAGACGTATTCTTAAAAGACCTATATCTACAGCTGTGGCAATAGGAGCGTGGTTTGGTAATACTCCAATTTGTCCATTAATTGTAGATAAAAGGATTTCTTTCACTTCGGAATCGAAAAGAATTCGATTAGGAGTCAGTACACAAAGATTTAAGGTCATTTCTTCAATTTACTCTCCACTTCTAAGTTCATAGCTTTCGCGGTAGCTTCATCAATGTTTCCCACCAAATAAAAAGCCTGTTCTGGTAGACTATCTAGTTCTCCCGAAAGTATTAGTTGAAATCCTCTAATAGTTTCTGCAAGACCAACATATTTTCCCGGAGAGCCAGTAAAGACTTCTGCCACAAAGAAAGGTTGTGATAAGAAACGTTCAATTTTTCGCGCTCGTGCTACAGTTAAACGATCTTCTTCAGATAATTCGTCCAACCCAAGGATAGCTATAATATCCTGAAGTTCTTTGTAACGTTGTAACGTTTCTTTAACTTTTTGCGCAGTTTCATAATGTTCATCGCCAACGATCCGAGGTTGTAACATAGTTGACGTTGAATCTAAAGGATCTACAGCTGGATAAATACCTTTAGCAGCTAATCCTCTTGATAGCACAGTAGTAGCATCTAAATGTGCAAATGTTGTTGCGGGAGCAGGGTCGGTCAAATCATCCGCAGGTACATAAACTGCTTGGATTGAAGTGATAGATCCCTTTTTTGTAGAAGTAATTCTTTCTTGCAAAGAACCCATTTCTGTACTAAGGGTAGGTTGATACCCCACTGCAGAAGGCATTCTTCCTAATAAGGCCGATACTTCAGACCCTGCTTGGACAAAACGAAAGATATTATCGATGAATAGAAGAACATCTTGTTCATTAACATCTCGGAAATATTCTGCCATAGTTAGGGCAGTAAAACCAACTCTCATACGAGCTCCTGGTGGTTCATTCATTTGGCCATAGACTAGAGCCACTTTTGATTCTGCCAAATTTTGTTCATTAATCACTCCAGATTCTTTCATTTCCTTGTAAAGATCATTTCCTTCACGAGTACGCTCCCCGACTCCACCAAATACGGATACCCCTCCATGAGCTTTTGCAATGTTGTTGATCAATTCCATGATCAGTACTGTTTTACCTACTCCGGCTCCCCCAAATAACCCAATTTTTCCCCCACGTCGATAAGGAGCTAAAAGATCGACTACTTTAATTCCCGTTTCAAAGATGGATAATCTTGTATCTAACTGTATAAAGTCGGGTGCTGATCTATGAATAGGTGATGTTGCACTAGGATCTACAGGACCAAAATTATCAATCGGGTCCCCAAGTACGTTGAAAATTCGTCCGAGAGTGGCTCCGCCGACGGGAACACTTAGAGGAGATCCCGTGTCAATCACTTCCATCCCTCGCGTCAACCCATCTGTAGCACTCATAGCTACAGCCCTAACTCGATTATTTCCTAATAATTGTTGCACTTCACAAGTAACATTAATTTTCTGATCAGTAGTGTCTCGACCCTTAACTACCAAAGCATTATAAATATTAGGCATTTTACCGGGGGGAAAGACAACATCTAGCACTGGTCCAATAATTTGTGCTATACGCCCTATGCCCTTTTCTTCCATTTTTGAAAACGTAGAACTAGAAGTTGTAGGATTTGTTCTCATAATTACAATATGTTAATTATAATAAAAATAAATTCATTGGAATATATCCAAGTGGATTTTCCTTTTATTTTATATTTTGTACCATATAAATAAGATCAATCTAATTACATATAACAGAAATGTCCAATAGCAAGTTTATCAGTTAATTAAATAAGAAATAAATAGAGAATCACACTTGCTTGAGTTAGTATATTGTCTAACCGAAATCCATTCAAGATGGAATCATTTACTCATCTAATAAGTCAATTGGACAGTTTAGCGAATATCAATATATATATATGCTTTTCATAAAATAAGTTCAAGTAGATGAAATCCTTAGTCCAATGTGCTCTTTCTCCATCATTTTCATGATTAAAATATGGAATGTAAATTTATTTAAATCCGAACCTTATAATGAATCTCCATAATGGATTGTTTAGTTTGATCTGATTGGTTATTCTTTTTTCATAAGTGTTCCCTTTTTATACCCCTTTGCAGTTTATTATACCTATTCTCCTATCTAGGAGTTAGGTATATATACGACATATAGTAATTAATATTACTGTCAAGCGAGAGTTTTCTCAACAGTTATGACTTAAATTTACAAAAAAAATATTCAACATAAAAAGTAACCTATTTTCAATTGGGTTGCATTATCCATATAAAAGAATATACAATAATATATGTATTGAAGGAATAATCATAATAATGAATAAAACACATGATATGGTCTAAGAAAATTAATGCAATTTTTCTAATGTAAAGGTTGTTGATAATTTGAATATTGATAATATGAATGTTTCAAAGGTTTTATTTACAACTAATATATATCGAGTCGACCTTGTCGTTGTGAGAATTGTAAATTAATTAGTTTTAGGGAGGGATTTATGTCACCACAAACAGAGACTAAAGCAAGTGCTGGATTTAAAGCTGGTGTTAAAGATTACAAATTGACTTATTATACTCCTGAATACGAAACCAAGGATACAGATATCTTGGCAGCATTTCGAGTAACCCCTCAACCCGGCGTTCCTGCTGAAGAAGCGGGCGCTGCGGTAGCTGCCGAATCCTCTACTGGTACATGGACAACTGTTTGGACTGATGGACTTACCAGCCTTGATCGTTACAAAGGACGATGCTATCACTTAGAGCCTGTTGTTGGGGAAGAAAATCAATATATTGCTTATATAGCTTATCCTTTAGACCTTTTTGAAGAAGGCTCTGTTACGAATATGTTTACTTCTATTGTGGGTAATGTATTTGGTTTCAAAGCTTTACGAGCTCTACGTTTAGAAGATTTACGAATCCCTCCTGCTTATTCAAAAACTTTCCAAGGTCCACCTCACGGTATCCAAGTAGAAAGAGATAAGTTGAATAAATATGGTCGCCCCCTATTGGGATGTACTATTAAACCAAAATTGGGATTATCTGCAAAGAACTATGGTAGAGCTGTTTATGAATGTTTACGCGGTGGACTTGATTTTACCAAAGATGATGAAAACGTAAACTCACAACCATTTATGCGTTGGAGAGACCGTTTCTTATTTTGTGCCGAAGCCCTTTATAAAGCGCAGGCCGAAACAGGTGAAATAAAAGGGCACTACTTGAATGCTACTGCGGGTACATCTGAGGAAATGATCAAAAGGGCTGTATTTGCCAGAGAGTTGGGAGTTCCTATTGTCATGCATGATTACATAACTGGGGGATTTACTGCAAATACTAGTTTAGCTCATTATTGCCGCGACAATGGCCTACTTCTTCACATCCATCGGGCAATGCATGCAGTTATTGATAGACAGAAGAATCATGGTATGCATTTTCGTGTACTAGCTAAAGCATTACGTATGTCTGGGGGAGATCATATTCACGCCGGTACAGTAGTAGGTAAACTGGAAGGGGAACGTGAGATGACTTTGGGTTTTGTTGATTTATTACGTGACGATTTTATTGAAAAAGACCGCGCTCGCGGTATATTTTTCACTCAAGATTGGGTTTCCATGCCTGGCGTTATACCCGTGGCTTCGGGGGGTATTCATGTTTGGCATATGCCCGCTCTGACCGAAATCTTTCGGGATGATTCAGTACTACAGTTTGGTGGAGGAACTTTAGGGCACCCTTGGGGAAATGCGCCTGGGGCAGCAGCTAATCGAGTGGCTTTAGAGGCGTGTGTACAAGCTCGTAATGAAGGACGTGATCTTGCTCGCGAAGGTAATGAAATTATCCGTGAAGCTTGCAAATGGAGTCCCGAATTAGCCGCTGCTTGTGAAGTATGGAAAGCAATAAAATTTGAGTTTGAACCGGTGGATAAGCTAGATCTAACAAAATAAAATAGAAAGATAAAAATAAAAAATAAATGTATATTCTTTAGTCATTCTCCTTTGTTCTTCTAATGGATTGCAGTGAACCCCTGCCCAATCTTTTTTTCATAAAAGATTGGGCAGAATGCAATATCCAATAAAGAAGAAATTCACATTATACTTATCTACATATTTTTGCGATATGTAGATATCTTTGATCATATTCATATATACAACTACTAGATATAATTTATATCTAATTGATTGATTGTATCAATTCCCAATACATTGAAGTTGAAGACTAACTAATTCCAAATTTTTACTTTGTATTATCTTTATTATTGTATCCATAATTCATTCTATGGATTCTGAGGACTAGTAGTGGTGGAGCTTTTGATATCTCTAAGTTTAAAGCTTTAAAGCTAAAATACCAATTCTTTTTATCTACTTTACTGATCTTATATATTGTCTTTTTCGTTCCATATGAAAATATGAAAACGATCGAATGACTATTCATCTATGGTATTTTCAGAAAATAGGGAGTCGGCAAACCTTATGGAAAAACAATGGTTCAATCCAATGTTGTCTAACAAAAATTGTAAAAAACATCAATGTGGTCCAAAAGAAATTCTTCGGGTTATTGGACATACCGATGGAGTTAAAGAACCCTTTAGAAATGATCAAAAGAACAATTTGAGTTTTAGTTATCATTTTCATAATGTGGAGTATTTATTTACTATCAGTAATATTTGGAAGTTTCTTTCTGATGATGCTTTTTTAGTTAGGGATAGGAATGATGATAGTTATTCTTTATATTGTGATATTGAAAATAATATTTTTGAGATTGACAAGCATAGTTCTTTGATAAGTAAATTAACCAAGATTTTTCCTAGTTTTTCCATTTTAAATAAGGGATCTATGAGAAACAATCAAAACTATTGGCATTCTATCTATGATACTGAATCGGGTTTGAATAATCATCTTCATAGTTGCATTGATAGTTATCTTCGTTTTGAGTTAAGTATTAATCATCCTCTTTACAGTGGTAAGGACAGTCACCCTAACTTATATAGTGTCATTTGGAATAGTTTCTTTTGTACTGACACTATAAATGATAATGAAAATTCTAGTACAAGAACTAGTAGTAATGGCAATGATTTTGATAGAAATAAAAAATACAGACATTTATGGATTCAATGTGAAAATTGTTATGGATTAAATTATAAAAAATTGTTTATGTCCAAAATGAACATTTGTGAACAGTGTGGATATTATTTGAAAATGAGTAGCTCAGATCGAATTGAATTTTTGATTGATCCAGGTACTTGGGATCCTTTAGATGAGGATATGATCTCTATGGACCCCATTGAATTTCATTCCGAAGAGGAACCTTATAGAGATCGTATAGATTATTATCAAAGAGCAACAGGGCTAACTGAAGCTATTCAAACGGGTCTCGGTCAACTAAATGGTATTCCACTAGCAATTGGAGTTATGGATTTTCAATTCATGGGAGGTAGTATGGGATCCGTAGTAGGGGAAAAAATCACTCGTTTGATTGAATATGCTACTAATCAATCTTTACCTCTTATTATTGTGTGTGCTTCCGGAGGAGCACGCATGCAAGAAGGAAGTTTAAGCTTGATACAAATGGCTAAAATATCTGCTGCTTTATATGATTATCAAGCAACTAAAAAGTTATTTTATGTATCAATCCTTACATCTCCTACAACGGGAGGTGTAACCGCAAGTTTTGGTATGTTGGGGGATGTTATTGTGACTGAACCTAATGCATACATTGCATTTGCAGGTAAAAGAGTAATTGAACAAACTTTGAATAAGACAGTCCCTGACGGTTCACAAGCTGCTGAGCACTTATTCCATAAAGGGTTATTTGACCTAATCATACCACGTAATCTCTTAAAAGGTGCTTTGAATGAGTTATTGGAGCTCCATGGGTTTTTTGCTTGAATCAATATTCAATAGTGTAGTCACTGGTACAGTAAAAGTATAGTAATAGTAGTACTATATTCAATCATCCTATTTTTATTATAGTAAATATAATATTCAATAAGAAAAATAGTTAGTTTTAGTTACTTGTTATAAACAAAATAGGAATGATCCATTATCCAAATATAGAAAGATACATAACAAATCTAATATATAATAAATAATAATAGTAATATAAAAAGAATCATATCAATAAAATACTCTATAAATATTTAAATAGATATAAATAATATGGTATATGTTATATTCTATATAAGAATAATAAGATTAATATAATATAATAATATAATAATATATAGAATAAAATATAGAATATAAGAATAAAATATAGAATATAGACTTATACGATAAATGTATTCTTATATGATTTTCTTCGTATTCATACTAGAATAGTATAGACTACTATGTCATTTATTATTTATATTGAATTGATACAAAATAACAATATATTCAAATGGAAGAATAGGAAAAAATAAGGATTTTTCTAATAAATACAAATATCTAAATCAAAATAGGAAATTGGAATCGAGGCAAATATATATATGACAGATCTTAACTTACCTTCTATTTTCGTGCCTTTAGTAGGTTTAGTATTTCCGGCAATTGCAATGTCTTCTTTATTTCTTTATGTCCAACAAAATAAGATTGTTTAGACCGCATGTCATGAACACAAAATAGGATTTATCCTTTTATTTATATAAAAATAAAAAGAATTTATTTATTGTGATCTGATCAAAGATGTATCGTTCTTTACACACAAAAGAAAAAATGAGGTTCTGCATGCATACATGGTATCTGCTTTGCGTAAATATATGTACCTTCGTAGAATTAAAGATATGATATATATTGTGTATATGATAAAAGAGTAAAACTTATCGACAAATACCTTAAATACCTTTTTTAGAAAGTCAATGTATCTAACCAATTCAACGGATTATTCTACATTAGATGAATCCACATGTCATGCCAATAATGCTTAGTTAATGAAATCTATTTATTGAACTAGTGAAAAAGACAAAGAAAGATAAAGTCAAGGTTACAAAGTTATTTAGGGTTTTCTATAAATTGCAATCGCATAGAACTAAACTAGATTTATTAGAATATGAATTGGCGATCAGAATCTATATGGGTAGAACTTATAAAGGGTTCACGAAAAACAAGCAATTTTTTTTGGTCCTGTCTTATTTTTATGGGTTCACTAGGATTTTTAGTGGTTGGAACTTCCAGTTATCTTGGTAAGAATTGGATATCTTTATTTCCTTCTCCACAAATTCTTTTTTTTCCACAAGGTATCGTGATGTCTTTCTATGGAATCGCCGGTTTATTTATAAGTTCCTATTTGTGGTGCATACTTTTTTGGAATGTAGGTAGTGGTTATGACCTTTTCAATAGAAAAGAAGGAATAGTGTGCATTTTCCGTTGGGGCTTTCCTGGACGAAATCGGCGCATCTTCCTTCGCTTTCTGATTAGAGATATTCAATCAATCCGAATTCGGGTTCAAGAGGGTCCTTATCCCCGTCGTGTCCTTTATATAGACATCAAAGGTCAAGGTGTCATCCCCTTAACTCGTATTGATGATCATTTTTTGACTCCACGAGAAATTGAAAATAAAGCTGCTGAATTGGCCTATTTCTTACGTGTACCAATTGAAGTCTTTTGAAATGAATTGAAAAAAAAATAAATGAATAAAAAAAGAGAAACATTATAGTAAAAATCCATTTATAATTCAATGTTTTTTATTTTTCATTTTGTTAATTTTTATTTTACTCCTCTTATTATGGATAAGGAGGTGATTCAACTCACCTAAAATAAAATCTAAAAACCCGAAAGTTTCGGAATAACTAGAATTATATTTATATTATATATTATTATATTATAATAATCATTATTATTTATAACTACAAATAGTTAGGTATACTAAATCGAATAATAGTGGTTGGGTATACTATAATATAGATTAGGTAGGAATCTATAACAAAAGGATTTCCTACTTATTTTTATACAGATTTTTATTTAAAGTAAGTAAAGTGTTAGTATATCCAAGATCCAATATATATATCAATTGAAAAGAACCTTTTGGATCTTCATAATCCTTATTCAATTTGCCTCTATTTTATATTCTTTCTATAGATCCACTAAAATAAATGGCATTTTTACACAAAAGGGTAAATAAATAATGAGTTAAATGCTCTGTTATTCATTCATCAATTCAAAGAAATTATAGAATCAAACCGGTTCATTACCAATTTCATTTATCCATTTTTACAGAGAAAAATGACAAAAAAGAGAGTATTGGCTTCTTTCCCATATCTTGCATCTATAGTACTTTTACCCTGGTGGGTCTCTCTATCATTTACTACATATTTTGAACTTTTGGTTACTAATTGGTTAAATACCAACCAATCAGAAACTTTCTTAAATGAGATTAAAGAGAAGGACATCCTAAAGATATTTATAGAATTAGAGGAACTGTTCCTGTTGGACGAGATGATAAAGGAATACCCAGAAATCCATATAGAAAAACTTCGTAGAGTAATACATAAGCAAACCATTCAATTGGTCAGAAAGCACAATGAATCTAATCTCCATATACTTTTACATCTATTGACAAATGTAATCTGTTTCGCGATTCTAACTGGTTATTTTCTTTTTGGTAATGAGAAACTTGTTGTTCTTAATTCTTGGGTTCAAGAATTTTTGTATAACTTAAGTGATACCATAAAGGCTTTTTCTATTCTTTTAATTACTGATTTATGGATTGGATTTCATTCGACCCATAGTTGGGAATTACTCATTGGTTCATTTTACAACGATTTTGGATTGGATCATAATGATCCAATTATATCTAGCCTTGTTTCCACTTTTCCAGTAATTTTAGATACAATTGTGAAATATTGGATCTTTCATTATTTGAATCATGTATCTCCTTCACTTGTAGTCATTTATCATTCCATGAATGAATGAAGGATAAGTTTCGTTTATACCCCGATATCGTGACGAATTCTTCAACTTTTATTTGAGAAATCCAATCTTTGCTATATTACTGGGATTTTTGCTATTTCTACTTGTTCAAGATATTCATCTTACCATTATATTACAACTAAACCCTTTCTAAACTATTTACAGTACAATGCAGATTTGTAGATAGGAAACGATATTAACTCCCTATCTAATTTATTGTAGAAATGTCAGTATCCATAATTGGACATGCAAAATAGAAATCATTTTTATTGGGTAAAAGAACAGATAGCGCGATCCTTTTCTGTATTGATCATGATATACTTAATCACTGTGGCATCGATTGCAAATGCATATCCCATTTTTGCACAGCAAGGTTATGAAAACCCGCGGGAAGCAACTGGGAGAATTGTGTGTGCCAATTGCCATTTAGCTAATAAGCCCGTGGATATTGAAGTTCCACAAGCGGTGCTTCCTGATACTGTATTTGAAGCAGTTGTTCAAATTCCTTATGATATGCAATTGAAACAAGTTCTTGCTAATGGTAAAAAAGGGGGTTTGAATGTGGGTGCTGTTCTTATCTTACCCGAAGGATTTGAATTAGCTCCTCCCGATCGTATTTCTCCTGAGTTAAAAGAAAAGATAGGAAATCTTTCTTTTCAGAGTTATCGTCCCAATAAAAAAAATATTATTGTGATAGGTCCTGTTCCCGGTCAGAAATATAGTGAGATTGTCTTTCCGATTCTTTCCCCAGACCCTGCTACAAAGAAAGATATTCATTTTTTAAAATATCCAATATATGTAGGGGGGAATAGGGGAAGGGGACAGGTTTATCCTGATGGGAGCAAGAGTAATAATACAGTCTATAATGCTACCTCAACGGGTATAGTAAGCAAAATAGTGCGTAAAGAAAAAGGGGGATATGAAATCACAATAGTGGATGGATTGGATGAACGTCAAGTGGTTGATATTATACCGTCAGGTCCAGAACTTCTTGTTTCCGAGGGTGAATCCATTAAGCTTGATCAACCATTAACAAGTAATCCAAATGTAGGAGGATTTGGTCAAGGAGATGCTGAAATCGTTCTTCAAGATCCATTACGCGTCCAAGGCCTTTTATTATTCTTTGCATCTGTTATTTTGGCACAAGTTTTTTTGGTTCTCAAAAAGAAACAGTTTGAAAAGGTTCAGTTGTACGAATTGAATTTTTAGGTTTATAATCAAGTTAGGAATCGGTGCTGATTTATTGTCGATCGAAACAACTATGTATATGTATGATCAAGAAATTCTGTAAATCTGTTTTTATTAGAGTAGATCTACAAATACATAAGAAAATGAGATATCAAATAATTGCAGAGAAAAAGAAGAGAAAAATGAAAGGAATGAATCCTTTTAGGAGAAATCTCGTATCTTCCTAATCCTTTATTCGGCACAAAAAAAGGGGACTTTTTTTGTGCCTATTTTTCTTCTATTCATTTTATATTAAACAGGTAATCGTATGGTCATTCTTTTTTTAGTTTGATCAGAATTCCTTTGTTTGTCCATTACTCTTTCTTAATTCTTAATTGTCAAACAAAGGTAAAATAGGATGAGTAGCATTTTTTTTGAACAAATAATAATTTTTGAACATTCGATTCGAGCAAAGATTCTGTTTTGTCGTTTCTCAACAAACCAGAATCTTTTGATTAGGTTAATTGGATAACTAATTCTTTTGTAAATTAGTAATTATAAATAGATTCGGGTTTTTTCATAAGAATAATAACTCCGTTCCGCGGGCCCAGGCTCTTTCCATTATAATTTGGTAATGGAAAAGGAGAGCAAAGACCCGCTAAATGATTACTTTTTAATGTTTATAATCTGGGCCATCTTACTACTATAAAGATGAACCTAACCCAGAATATGAACCGTAAAAGAAAACACCTATTAAACCGATTACAAGAATACCAGTTACAGTACCTATCAGCCAAAGGGGAATCCTTCCAGTAGTATCGGCCATTTTCCCTACTTTCCTCCACATTTGATCGAGTAGTCATGCTAAAGACAAAAACAGTCATAAATAATTATGAGGATGGTATCTTTCCGAATGGGATAATAGAATTTCTACGATTGTTTTCTCTCAATTAAAAAAATAATTGGAAAATAAAACGGCAAGTACAAAAATGAGTAATAAACCCCAGTATAGACTGGTACGATTCAATTCCACATTTTGTTCATTCGGATTGGATTGTGTCATAGCTCTATAATTCTATAATTGGAATTAGGTTTATCGTTGGATGAACTGCATTGCTGATATTGACCCCAAAAAAGAAACGGTAGGTACAGCTAATCCGTGAACAGCTAGCCATCGTACTGTAAAAATGGGATAGGTTCGATCTATGGTCATTCAAGGCCTCCTAAAAAGATCTGCTAAATTCATCGAGTTGTTCCAAAGAATCAAAACGGCCAGTTATTAATGGAATTCCTTGTCGACTTTCCGTGAAATATTCATTTGGCCGAGGACTTCCAAACACGTCGTAAGCTAAACCTGTACTGACAAATAACCAACCCGCAATGAATAGGGAAGGTATAGTAATACTGTGAATAACCCAATAGCGAATACTAGTAATAATATCAGCAAAAGAACGTTCTCCCGTGCTTCCAGACATGCTGAGCTCCACTAATTTTTTTACATTCGAAGAGAGGAATTGATTCAGTTAAAGATGGGATCAGTAAATAGAAAATTTACTAACCTCTTTGTGAGATCGTCCATTTTGTACCAAAGGTGTTTGTGAGTATATCGAATTAGTATAACTATCCTTCCTCTGGCACAGCAACGCATTTTTGACCGATACCAATATGTTGCACAATTCTTTGTTTTTCATCTTTTGTTATGGCTAAACTCAGTAGATCGATAGAAAGATAAATAAGGATTTCTTTGATTGGTTTGAAAATCCTTCTTTCATTCCATTTGAATATATTGTTAAAAAAGAAATCCTTTAGCATTAGGGGTTTTGCATAAATTTTAAAAAAAGAGTGAGATTTCATTAGTTCATTAGATATAATTGGAAATCTATGTATTTCCCTTTGGTTAAATGCATTTTAAGTTAACGAATGAAGTAATTCAATTGCCTAATTACTTCATTTCCTAGTATACTGAATGCAATAAGTTTAACTAATTCATCAGATCATTTGTTTCAATAAATGGACTAAACGACTTCCATAAAGATGGAGGTGATTCTAAATTATTTGACTTTTACAATTTATTTTGTAAATTTCTTTTTTATTTTTAATTGTGTACAAGATTGGTTAATGTAACAGCCAATGAATCCTTTTCGTCTATGGTATTGTATTTTTTTATGGAAGCCCATATAGGAATCAATAGGAATCATTTATCTTTCATTTGAAATAAACTAATTAAATTACTGGAATTATTCATATTAACGCAAACAAGGAAGGAAACTTTCGCTTAGGTAAGTGTTTTATTAACATATGTAATGAAAATTTATCCCCTGTCATTTTCATGCTTACTATAACTAGTTATTTTGGGTTTTTACTAGCTGCTTTAACTATAACCTTAATTCTCTTTATTGGTTTAAACAAAATAAGATTTATTTGAAATCGAAATGAATTGAATGAAGAATTCCAAACAATTTTTCTATAGAATTCTATTTGAACTTTTCTGAGTTATTGAAATTAACCAATAATTCATATTAATATGTAGGTATAGATAGATTTTACCCTTTTTACCCTTGGGACAAACCAAAATGATTGAAGTTTTTCTATTTGGAATCGTCTTAGGCCTTATTCCTATTACTTTAGCAGGATTATTTGTTACTGCCTATTTACAATACAAACGTGGTGATCAGTTGGATCTTTAGTTGAGTAATATTTATTTTGTTGGATTGACTTATTCTCCGTAGTAAGTCCAATTATGGTCGCAATTCTACTATTTTTAGTAAGTTCTTTGTTATGTTATTTTTGATTCGATATCAAATAGACGGAATCACGCTCTGTAGGATTTGAACCTACGACATCGGGTTTTGGAGACCCGCGTTCTACCAAACTGAACTAAGAGCGCTTGCAAAAGAAATGAATCCAACTGTATTTCACGTAGAGTATCAAAAAAAGAAAAGAGAATCTTCCATGGAAATGGATCATAATGACTTCCTTGTTACTCCTCATAAGAGTAAGTAGCAATAGGTAGGGATGACAGGATTTGAACCCGTGACATTTTGTACCCAAAACAAACGCGCTACCAAGCTGCGCTACATCCCTTTTAATCCATTTTGTACAGTGGCATTATACAAAATCCTTTGACTGTTTTCTAGATCGTTCTTTTTTGATTAATTCTTTTTATTTATATACAATACTTTTTGCGGTTTGACCCAATTAAAGAAGGGAGTGATATACATCCAAAATCCAATCTAGTATTGAAAAGCAAAAGAGAAATTATTGTCTATTGGATTGAGTATCTTTTTTATTTTCAGGGAGAAGAGCTCCTAGGGATTTAGTGTTTCATTCATTGTACATTACATATAGATTTTATTGAATAATTCCAAGTACAAATAAAAAAAGGATCTTGAACTACAACAACTGACGATATATGTATTTGAATTTGAATAAAGAAAGGAGGATTTTCAATGCGAGATATAAAAACATATCTTTCCGTAGCACCCGTGCTAAGTACTCTATGGTTTGGGGTCTTGGCAGGCCTATTGATAGAAATTAATCGTTTATTCCCAGATGCCTTGTTTTTTCCTTTTTTTTCATTCTAGTTTAAAATGAAACTAAACTAATTGATAGTGAAAAAATTTAGTTAGAACAAATTGTATTACTTATTTATTTATCCATTTTGTATGATGGAATGGAAACCCCAATTCATTACAAATGACTTTTGATAATTTCATTTAGTATATTCTTTTTTTTATTTTGATTGTTTGAGTGGATTAGCTAATTGGGATTGATTTCATTTTACTTTTTTTTTCAAAATCCTATTTTATTAATTAGATAATGACTTTATATATTATTTATATATTATATTAATATTATTATATAAAAAATGAAAGTAAACTATATTTTATATTTATATTTATAAATGCGATTAGTAATTTGAATTATGATTTTTCTATGGAATTTAAATCAAAATGGAAGAGTTACGGCAAATAAGTCAAAAGTTTAAAGGAGGTTTATGGCCAAGGGGAAGGGTGTTAGAGTCCGAGTTATGTTGGAATGTACTGGTTGTGCTCAAAAAGATTTCAATCTCAAAAAGGCATCGCCGGGTATTTCTAGATATATTACTCAAAAGAATCGCCACAAAACACCTAGTCGATTAGAATTGAAAAAATTCTGTCGTTATTGTAACAAGCATACAATTCATGGAGAAATCAAGAAATAGATCAATGTAAATGCCTAGCATCATGTATTCGATGCTTCAAAAAAGAACAGAACTAATACTAATATATTAACTAAAGGGTAAGCACTAATCAATTCATAAAATGAATAATGAATAAAGATTAATAAAAATAATGAATAAAAAATAAAAATAAAAAAAGAGAGCTTATTTCAGTTGGATCTGAAATGATAATAAAAATGAAGGTAAGTAAGATATTTTAAGAGATAAGGAAGAACCTATGGATAAATACAAGCAACCTTTTCGTAAATACAAAAGATCTTTGCGTAGGCGTTTACCCCCTATTGGAGCAGGGGATCAAATCGATTATAGAAACATGAGTTTAATTAGTCGATTTATTAGTGAACAAGGAAAAATATTATCTCGACGAATAAATAAATTAACCTTGAAACAACAACGATTAATTACTATTGCTATCAAACAAGCTCGTATCTTATCCTTATTACCTTTCCTTAATAATGATAAACAATTTGAGAGAGTTGAGTCGACTTCAAGAATTACTAGTTCTCGAACCAGAAAGAAATAGGTAATTCTCTAATTCGAATTGCCTAAAGATTTCAATTATTCCGATTAGAATTACATTTCACTGTTTATTTTTTTTTTGAAAAATGTTCGTTCATTTATACTAAATACTAATTATATTAATAGTAATTACATTAATAGGAATTTCTTTTTATTCGATTCTTTCTATTTCCCGGAGTTCCGTCTCCGGGGAATTCCGTTTCAATCATTCCTGTCTGTCTATTATACTTGACAATCTAATCCCTTATTGGATGATCTTATTTGAAATCATGTAAAGACAATTCTTATTGGATATAGCAATTTGCGCAAGTATTTTTCGATTAATAAGCAATTGCTTTTTATACAGATTGTTTATAAACCTACTATAACTATGGAATACCCTATTTTCACGAATTACTGCATTTATCCGAGTAATCCATAAACGGCGAAAATCTCTCTTTTGCCTACCTCTATCTCTATGAGATGAAACCAAAGCTCTCATTTTCTGTTGAGTAATCGTTCGAGTCAGTCTTGAATGAGCCCCTCTAAAAGTTGATGCAAATAAACGAATTTTTGTTCGACGTCTCCGAGCTGTATATCCTCGTTTAACTCTGGTCATTGAAGAAGATTGAACCTTAATGAATAACTAATTGACTCTTCTTTTTTCAGTTATTCTTTTTTTCTTACCCATTAATAACAAAACGGATTTTTCCAATGTATAAAATAGTAATTCCAATGGCTTTTCTTTTGCTACTATAACTTTCCCAACCACATTTCTTTTTGATTCCACTTATTTAAGTTCAGTTATTGATTATTTCATCTGTAAATACAAAAGGAGAATGGAATGGTACTAAAAAAATAGCGGGTTCCTTCGTTTCTATGGCTACTTCTTAAACGGTAAGGTCCTCTCTATACACCGGAGCTCCGCTTTTACAATTTTGTTAAATGGTATTGTGAACTTGCATAGTTCACAGGATTTTGCTCTACCTATTTATTATACAGTAATCAATCTTTTCACAATAAATAAGAGTTTTTGTACAGTGACGGCATTTTTTTAGGAAAGTTGGCTAGGTAGCTGACCCTCTAAATCCGTTCTTGCAAGAAAGCCCTTTCACTCTTTCTTAGTACTAGTTAATCCGCTTAATGGATAACTATTTGCTACCAATGGTAATTATTGCACTAGGATAAACCATAAATTCAATATATCATATAATCCATTCCATATGTATATCACAGAGATCTGTGATCCTACGGATTATCCTATTATTACTTTGTATTTTATTTATATTTGTAAATGTAAAAAGATCTTTTCGGACTTATAATATTATCTGAACGAGTCGCCCATACACCCTAGTACATGTTCCTCTACGCTGAGGACATCCTTGAAGAGCAGGAGATTTTGTAACATTTCTTATTGGCTGTCTTGCGTTTCTAATAAGCTGTTTAATAGTTGGCATATCTGATGTATATATATATAATAAAATAAAAGTGGATTGGTTTAGATCGATCTTAACCTGATCTTTAGGGATTCCATCGTAATTTAAATAAAAATGGGATTATGGTTTGAAATCGATTTATACTTCATTATTTTCATCTGCTATAAGATCGACAATTCCGTGAGCTTGGGCTTCTGTTGCTGACATAAAAATATCCCTTTCCATGTCTTCGGATATTAACCATAAGGGTTTGCCCGTTCTTTGTACATAAATCTTTGTAAGGGTTTCACGAAGTTTGAGTAGTTCTTCCGCTTCCAAGAAAAAATCGCCTGTTTGTGCTTCATAAAATGAACTAGCAGGTTGGTGAATCATAACCCTAATTTATTTATATAATAGCATGAACGGTTCTTTGGTAAAAAAAAGAATACAAAAATCCAAAGAAAGTAAACGAATGAAATTCAATTAAACAACCGTACGTGCATCTTTTGTTCATTGCATACGGCTCTGCAATGGAATGGATTTTTGTCTCTTATTTTATTCTTAATATTAATCTGAAAAAACCCATTTGATCCAAATTTGTAAATGATCCACTTACCACCCTTTTTTTCATAAATATAAATAATCGAATCAAAATACTATGAGGGTTCAATTACTATATATTTATATATCTTTTATCTTGTCTTCTATTTAGCAATCCCAAAGTGTCTTTATAATATAATATAATCCAATTCAATAAAGAAAAAGAGGAATCCTTTGTTTTATCAAAAATTCTTTGGATGTGAAAAAAAGAAAAAGAAATTTTTGTGACGCTATAATTTCCGACATAACGGATTAAACAAAAAAGAATCCTTTTTCCTACTACTGGTTCAATATAACATTGTATTTTAGAAAAGAACAATAATGCGTAGTGTTTTTTTTATTTTGTTCATATCGAACTCGGATTGCCATGCTATTATTACTTATTCTTCTATTTATAATCAATGTGGCGAAGGCATAGTTTTCTTTTTCTTTTACTATTTAAAATAAAAACTCATTGACGCCAAGCGTGAGGAAATGCTAGACGTTTGGTAATTTCTCCTCCAACTAGAACGAAAGATCCCATTGACGCGGCTAATCCTATGCATATTGTATGTACATCAGGTGGAACAAATTGCATAGTATCATAAACGGCTATCCCAGGTATTACCCATCCGCCGGGGGAGTTTATAAACAAATAAAGGTCTTTGGTTTCATCTTCTAAACTGAGATATACCATGAGACCTACAAGTTGATTAGAAATCTCGTTATCGACTTCTTGTCCTAAAAAAAGTAATCTTTCTCGATAAAGTCGGTTGATTAGGAAAAATTGTATCCTTTGCGAGAACCCTACATGCATTTTTTAATGCATAAAGTTCAAAAAAATGGCGAAAAAAATAATCAATGTGTTGATTCTAGTTTGATTTCTTTTTTCCGTAACGCTAACGCAACAGTCATGCAATTTTTCTAGCATATAGCATTCAATAATCCAATTAGAGACGTTTTTGACTCTTTGAACTATAAAAAAAGAATTTAATGAACTTATTCCATTAACGTTTCATTGATGCATTGTTTCATCGAAATGAAAATCCCGATGGTATTTTCTTGTTTCTGCATTGGTCCCTTTCTTTTTTTAGGTTTACGGTCTACTTCGGGAAAATGAAAATATCTGTTAAAATGGGATTTGCACATATAGGGAAAATCCTCTGAGTACCATCTTTTTGTTTTAATTTATCTTTTGTTTTTTCATTTATTTCCTTTACCGATCAGATTAGTTGATATATTCAAAATACTATTTATTCTATTGGTAGGCAAGTTTTGATCATTACTATACTATAGTAAGTATAATAATTTTTGATGATACAAGTGGTAATCGGATATATAACATATATTATCCTTTTTTTACAAATCTGGTATTTTCTAAACGAAGCCTGGATACTTTATCAATCCAAGGAAACCATCAATTGGAATTGGTATAAATTCAAAACAGGGATCCCCATATAAATGGATTTCATTGCACTTCACGCTCATAAAGATGGATTCAATGAATATTTCTTCGGTGAAATTGAAGATATCTCTATTGAGAGAAAACGGGTAAATCCCATAAGACCCAATATGCCTGACAAGTCGCATTATATGTCAACCCAAGCTGCATCTTCCTCTCCAGGACTCCGAAAAGGTACTTTTGGAACACCAATGGGCATAAAATGAAATGAAAGAAAAAATAAATAATATACTTTACTTTAATATGGAAACGTAATAATTAATTAACAAATTATAAAATGTGACATTGTAAAAATAATAAGGATAAGGGGGTGTTTATTGTCTTTATTCTTTTTTCTTTATTTGATTGTTGTTCTTGTATCCTATTTGTTTGATACAGAGATTGAGAAGTTTATAAATAAACTGAATCACAAATAGAACAAAAAGGGTCACAAACGTTTTATGCAAAGGATTTCCCATTGCATATTGAGACTGATCGGGTATAAAATAAATCTGCTTATGTTTGTTCTTATGAATCCAATTGTTCCATTAATTAACTCTTTTTTATATAGAATTCACGGTAAGGGTTAGTTATTTAGTATATAACTATAGGATTTACAATGTGATAAAATCAATTGATGTCTATTTATAGGGGTATTTCCATGGGGTTGCCTTGGTATCGTGTTCATACTGTTGTATTGAATGATCCCGGTCGATTGATTGCTGTTCATATAATGCATACAGCTTTAGTTTCAGGTTGGGCTGGTTCGATGGCTTTATATGAATTAGCGGTTTTTGATCCTTCGGACCCCATTCTTGATCCAATGTGGAGACAGGGTATGTTTGTTATACCCTTCATGACTCGTTTAGGAATAACCAATTCTTGGGGTGGGTGGAGTATCTCAGGAGGAACTATAACAAATCCTGGTATTTGGAGTTATGAAGGCGTCGCAGCGGCACATATTGTTTTTTCGGGCTTGTGCTTCTTGGCAGCTATTTGGCATTGGGTTTATTGGGACCTAGACATATTTTCTGACGAACGGACGGGAAAACCTGTTTTGGATTTGCCAAAGATCTTTGGAATTCATTTATTTCTTTCAGGATTAGCTTGCTTTGGTTTTGGTGCATTTCATGTAACAGGTTTGTATGGTCCGGGAATATGGGTATCTGATCCTTATGGGCTGACTGGAAAAGTACAAGCCGTCAATCCATCATGGGGGGCAGAAGGCTTTGACCCCTTCGTTTCAGGAGGAATAGCCTCTCATCATATCGCAGCGGGCACATTGGGTATATTAGCGGGTCTATTCCATCTTAGTGTCCGCCCTCCTCAACGTTTATACAAGGGACTACGCATGGGCAATATTGAAACTGTACTTTCCAGTAGTATCGCTGCTGTTTTTTTTGCAGCTTTTGTTGTTGCTGGAACTATGTGGTACGGTTCAGCAACGACTCCAATTGAATTATTTGGTCCTACTCGTTATCAGTGGGATCAGGGATACTTTCAACAAGAAATATATCGAAGAGTTAGTAGTGAATTAGCTGAAAATCGTAGTTTATCGGAAGCTTGGTCTAAAATTCCTGAAAAATTAGCTTTTTATGATTATATTGGTAATAATCCAGCTAAGGGAGGGTTATTCCGGGCAGGTTCGATGGATAATGGTGATGGAATAGCTGTTGGATGGTTAGGTCACCCCGTTTTTAGAGATAAGGAAGGTCGTGAACTTTTTGTGCGCCGTATGCCTACTTTTTTTGAAACATTTCCAGTAGTTTTGGTAGATAAAGATGGAATTGTGAGAGCCGATGTACCTTTTAGAAGAGCAGAATCCAAATATAGCGTTGAACAAGTAGGTGTAACAGTTGAGTTCTATGGGGGTGAACTTAATGGAATAAGTTATTCTGATCCCGCTACTGTGAAAAAATATGCTCGACGCGCACAATTGGGGGAAATTTTTGAATTGGATCGAGCTACTTTAAAATCGGACGGTGTTTTTAGAAGCAGTCCAAGGGGTTGGTTCACTTTTGGACATGCTACGTTTGCTTTGCTCTTCTTTTTTGGACATATTTGGCATGGAGCTAGAACCTTGTTTCGAGATGTTTTTGCTGGTATTGATCCAGATTTGGATGCTCAAGTGGAATTTGGAACATTCCAAAAGGTTGGAGATCCTACTACAAGGAAACAAGCAGTATGATAGACTTTTTGCTTGTTTTTTGATCTATTTCATATGTAACATTTTTTTATTGTTATTGATTTTTTCATCTTGAAAATAACCATTTTTCAAAACTATTGATTATTTCCATAACCGCCTTTTCTTTGACTCTTTTTATTTACTTCTAATATATATTCTATTGTCCTATGAATGAATAGGTGTGGAAGCTATAATTGTAAACCACGATGGAATCTATGGAAGCATTGGTTTATACGTTCCTTTTGGTATCTACTTTAGGGATAATCTTTTTCGCTATCTTCTTTCGAGAACCGCCTAAGGTTCCGACTAAAAAAATGAAATAATTGTTCAAATCAAAGTAATGAAATTGAAGTAAGGGGTCGTCCACTCCAATGTGATGTGGTAGACCCCTTACTTCAATTAGTCTCCGTGTTCTTCGAAAGGATCTCTTAATTGTTGAGAGGGTTGCCCAAAAGCAGTATATAAAGCGTACCCAGTAAAACTTACAAGTAAACCAGATATGAAAATGGCGACTAAAGTGGCTGTTTCCATTTTTTAATAGTAATAATTTGTTTTCAAGTAAAAATTGTAATGGATTCACAATGAGACCGTTTATTTACAACTACAACAGAATAGCATACAAAGTCAACAGATCTCAATAAATCATTAAATCAAATTTATGGCTACACAAACCATTGAGGATAATTCTCGATCTAGGGCAAAAACAACTTCTGCAGGTAGTTTATTGAAACCCCTTAATTCGGAATATGGTAAAGTAGCTCCCGGGTGGGGGACTACACCACTTATGGGAGTCGCAATGGGTCTATTTGCAGTATTCCTATCCATTATTTTGGAAATTTATAATTCTTCTGTTTTACTAGATGGACTTTCCACGAATTAGGTTTTTAAGATTCCAAACTCTGAAGTCATAAGACATAAGATAACTTTACATAAAATACAAGCTATTTTACTTATCGTTTTGATTCTTAGACATTGTGGTAGTTCGACTGTGAAATTTATTATTTTTAGTTTCGGAATATGAGTGTGTGACTTGGCATAATTGATCCTATTGATAATATATAGAACGGACCTATTATCCCTATCAAGATAATTCTACTTTGTCGGATATTTACTTGAACTTTAATATCTGGAACACAAAATCTATCCAATAGATCCATAAAAGAATTATATGAACTATGATTTATATCTCTTATTTAGACCTCGCAACCGAACTCGAAAGAAATTACAATAGGTATTTAAAAATAGAATGCATTTTATGCATTCATTTCAATTGATTGTTACTATTATTACAGAATGGCAATTCTTTTATAGATCTCCTTGAGTTTGAGTTCTTTCTTCCATTCATTTTATAAGTTCTCATGAAGGGGTTCTTACTCAGAGAACTCGTGAGTTTAGCTTGGAATAAATTATCGGGGTGCTAATATGAATCTGAGGTTTAAATTTCAATTGATTCATAGGAATTCAACAAGATAATTCCTATCATTCCTATCAGTAGTAAAAAAACAAGAAATAAGTTGTCAAAATATTTTTTTATTTCTATTAAAAAGGAATATTCAATAGGTAAGGAAGAGAATATTCAAGAGGTCTGTAATAATAGGAAAGACAGATAAGCCTACTTGATCTTTTTTGGCATTATCCTCACAAAGAAAAAATTCCGGATTTTTTTATTGCATCTCTGCAACGGCAGGTGGATTCTCTGAATTATGCAGTTTTTAAATTCTTCTTTATGCCGGATAGATTCGTTGAAATCGGAATTTGTGTGTTTTTGTTTGAGCCGTATGAGATGAAATTCTCATATACGGTTCTCAGAGGGGGATTCCCTTTTGGGTAACCTATCTCAATAAAGTATATGATTGGTTTGAGGAACGTCTCGAGATTCAAGCAATTGCAGATGATATAACTAGTAAATATGTTCCTCCTCATGTCAACATTTTTTATTGTTTAGGAGGAATCACACTTACTTGTTTTCTAGTCCAAGTTGCTACTGGTTTTGCTATGACTTTTTATTATCGTCCAACCGTTACGGAGGCTTTTTCTTCTGTTCAATACATAATGACTGAGGTAAACTTTGGTTGGTTAATTCGATCCGTTCATCGATGGTCAGCAAGTATGATGGTTCTAATGATGATTCTGCACGTATTTCGTGTGTATCTTACGGGCGGATTTAAAAAACCTCGTGAATTAACTTGGGTCACTGGTGTGGTTTTGGCTGTATTGACTGCATCTTTTGGTGTAACTGGTTATTCTTTACCTTGGGATCAAATTGGTTATTGGGCAGTAAAAATTGTAACAGGTGTACCTGAAGCTATTCCTGTAATAGGATCACCTTTAGTAGAATTATTGCGCGGAAGTGCTAGTGTGGGTCAATCCACCCTGACTCGTTTTTACAGTTTACACACTTTTGTGTTGCCTCTTCTTACTGCTGTATTTATGTTAATGCACTTTCTAATGATACGTAAGCAAGGTATTTCTGGTCCTTTATAGAAAATACAGATCGTCAAGATTGAAATATTCCAATTGCTTATAGTAGACATTTTGAATTATTTCATATGGGGAAGGACAATAGTATTTCATTGCTACAAATATAGATTATTTCTTTTCAAATAAGACATGTTTTTTGGATACTTTTCTTCAACTCTCCAATATTATTCTACTTTGGATTTAATATGAATAGTTGAAGTGAATTTTAAGAAAATAAGGACGGATTATGGCAGTGTGTGACTTGAACTATCTATTTTGCTATGTAGATATATTAGTTTATCTGCTACATTTGAATTTACAACCAAATGTGTCTCTGCATCCAATCCAATCAATATGTATGTCCCCTGTGACATAGGGTAGGCCGGTTATCTTGCGGAGAATCTTTTCTATGATCTTGTCAAAATAGTTTGATTTTATTTCTATTTATTATAGGCTCCGTCAAATCCGTAGACCGTAGAATAGTAATAGAAAAATCATGCTACCTCACTTCTTTTAGTAAATCAGATTTCTTTAATTCTTTACTTAGATTACTACTTTACTTTGAAGATATTCCATAGTTTTTATTATTCTTATATATCGTATAGTATATATCGTATAGGTTTTGATCGCTTTAGTTGGAAAATGCATTCATTTCCTTTGCATTGATTATAATCTATTTTATTATCGGAGTAAAAGATAGGATCTAAGGAAAAGCATAGATCAAATTTGTTAGTAACAAGAAAATATTTTGGTTTGGACATAATTCAAGTAATAGAATAGAGATTGGGGCGATAAAAAACAATCCAGATACATGAGACAATCCAAAAAGCCATTGATCATGATCAAATCATTTAAGCCCGCTTGGATATTGAGCATTTACTTATAGAATCGAAAAATTTATACTTAGGAAGGGAAAATTCCATTAGAGAAATCTTTTCTTACCTAGAAGAATTATAAACATTGTTACATTGTTTTATTATCTTTTATCTATTTTGCATAGTTCAAGTTTTTCTGTGATTTATTTGATTATTGCTCGAGCCGGATGATAACAAATGATCATGTCCGGTTCCTTTGGGGGATGAATTATTATGAATTCGCCTATCCAAATAACAAAAAAACCTGATTTAAATGATCCTGTATTAAGATCAAAATTGGCTAAAGGGATGGGTCATAATTATTATGGGGAACCTGCGTGGCCTAATGATCTTTTATATATTTTTCCAGTAGTTATTTTAGGTACTATTGCATGCAACGTAGGTTTAGCGGTTCTAGAACCATCCATGATTGGTGAGCCTGCAGATCCTTTTGCAACGCCTTTGGAGATATTACCTGAATGGTACTTCTTTCCCGTATTTCAAATACTTCGCACAGTACCCAATAAATTATTGGGTGTTCTTTTAATGGTTTCAGTACCAACTGGGTTATTGACAGTACCTTTTTTGGAGAATGTGAATAAATTTCAAAATCCATTTCGTCGACCAGTAGCCACAACGGTTTTTTTGATCGGTACTATAGTAGCTCTTTGGTTAGGTATTGGAGCAACCTTACCTATTGATAAATCTTTAACCTTAGGACTTTTTTAGTTTTTTTGCAAATTAATTTAATCATAAAATACCATGGTGTAGGTATCTAAAGAAATAGTTACTTTACAGTAAAGCTTCTCTAGATACTACAAATTGTCATTTTATTATATAATAATCATTTTATTATAATCTATTCCACATACTTTATATATTGATATTGTGCAATAAATAAAACCACATCTTTTTTTTTTTATTTTCTTTAATTATTTTTTCTATTCCAATTTGCATTAGTAATTAGAAAATGTTAAAAAAAGGACAGTAACCAATTTAAAATGAAAAAGTATTCTTAGGTAAATTCATTTAAAAAAGTTTATTTAGAGTTTCCAATATTTGTTTTTCATCTTCCATGCAAAAAGATTCTATTTTCATAAGCTCTTCTGGATTCTTATCCAAAAGGTCAAATAATGTATGTATATTGGACCTTTTAAGTAAATTATACGTCTTGGAAGGCAATTCTAATTGGTCAATAAAAATACAATTAACAGGAATTCCCTTTTTGTTTTTCTTTAAATCAGTGAATCCTTTTTTAAATGTGACAAACGGTGAAATAAATCTATTGTTCTTTTTTTCCATATTTATGTCATCTTCCTCCACATGGAGAAAAGGAATAAATAAATCAATCAAATTACGCGAAGCCTCATAAAGTGCTTCCTTCGGCGTTAAACTCCCATTGGTCCATATTTCTATAAAAAGAACTTCTTTTTTTTCGTTTCCATACGAATGAATACTATAATTAACATTTCGAACTGGCATGTATACAGCATCTATCGGATAATCTTTATCTTGATAGTTTTTTTTGGATTCCCTATGATATCCACGACCTTTCTTTATTTTTAATCCAATACACAAATCAATTGGTTCCGTTAGGTTAGCTATATATTGCGTCGTGTCAACCATTTGCACGGAAGAAGGTAAAATGATATCTTGAGCAGTTACGCATCTAGGACCTCTGACACAAATGGATGCATCACTAACTCCATAAAGATTGCTTTTTAATACAATTTCTTTCAAATTAAGTAAGATCTCATGTACTGATTCTTCAATACCTGTTATTGTAGAATATTGATGTGGTAATTCCTCAGATTTTGCACGTATGATGCATGTCCCTTCTATCTCTCCAAGTAAAGCCCGTCGCATGGCAATACCTATGGTATCAGCTTGACCTTTCCTAAGTGGGGACAAAAAGAAACGACCATAATAAAGACGTTTACTGTCTATTCTTGATTCAACACACTTCCACTGTATTGTTTGAGTGGGTCCTGTTACTTCCTTTCGAACCATACTCATTTTTTTATCATGTAATTATTTATTTCTCTTGAAATTATTTTCATTCGAATTTCTACACACGTCTTTTTTTAGGAGGTCGACATCCATTATGTGGCATAGGTGTTACATCACGTACATAACTTAAGAGAATACCACTTCTACGAATGGCTCGCAATGCTGCATCTCTCCCAAGACCAGGCCCTTTTATCATAACTTCTGCTCGTTGCATACCCTGATCTACAACGGTACGAATAGCATTTACTACTGCCGCTTGAGCTGCATAGGGTGTTCCCCTTCTTGTGCCTTTAAAGCCAGAAGTACCAGAGGAAGCCCAAGAAACCACCCGACCCCGTATATCCGTAACCGTTATAATAGTATTGTTAAAACTTGCTTGAACATGAATAATTCCTTTTGGTATTCTACGTCCATTCTTACGGAAATCAATACGCCCATTTCTACGTGAATTATTTTTTTGCATGATTTTTTTTATCATATTTTAGCATTTTATAAAATAAATCTGATTAAGAAATATATTTGATACATAAAGAGAAGATATGGAGATATACATTTCTTGGGAAAATCCATTCTGCATTCTGTACTTTATTTTTTGATTTCTTTTGATTTACCTATTCAAAGGTAAGGTTCTTTTTTTGAAAGACTATCCTTGTCTTTGTTTGTGTTTTGGATTAGAACAAATTACTATAATTCGTCCACGTCTACGGATTAGTCGACATTTTTCACAAATTTTACGAACAGAAGCTCTTATTTTCATATTGATTATATTATAATATTATTTTTTACCCATTTTTTTTTTTACTTTCATTTTGAAATCTAGAGTGTTATTTTCACTTCAAGTAAAGAAAAGAATCTAATCATTCACATCTTTGGTGCGAAGTCTATAAATGATGCGTCCCCTAGTTGAATCATAACGACTTAGTTCAATTTTTACTTTATCCCCTGGTAGTATTCGTATAAAGCTGCGTCGGATCCTTCCTGAAACGTATCCTAAAATCAGATCTTTATTATCTAAAAGGACTCGGAACATACCATTGGGAAGTGATTCAGTAATTAAACCCTCATGAATTAATTTTTGTTCTTTCATTCCTTTTATTTGAAGTATCAATTAAATGGAGGAAGCGCTATATCTTTTTTTTTCATTTTTACTCTTAAAAACTCGAGATAAAATGAAGACGAAGGTATTTGAAGAAAAAAATTACCATATATAACATATAATTTCTCCCCCAATTCGCTGCAGTCGAGCTTCTCGATCTGTCATTATACCACGAGAAGTTGAAAGAATGACAATTCCTATTCCACTTAGAATCTTAGGAATTCTTTGAGAGTTGGAATAAATTCTTAAACCGGGTCGGCTGATACGCTTTAATACAGTTCTAGCTTTATATATTTCTTTTTGAGTCTTTCTATATGGTAAAGTTAAAACAAAGAAGGCTTTATTATTTTTCTCATGTTTACGAATATTTTCAATAAAGCCTTCTCGTAGAAGTATTTCTGCAATGTTTTTAGTAAGATTTGTCGATGCTACTTGAACTGTTCTTTTTTGATTCATGTCAGCATTTCTTATAGAAGTTATTAGATTAGCAATAGTGTCCTTACCCATAAAACAACTATGTATTTCTCCCAATTTATATGTAATCAACATGCTCTCTTTTTTGTTTCTTCTAAAGTGGATATCCGTGAGATTCAAATTGACTAATTTTTTTACTAATTTGTAGTCGTTTTTTAAGGTAACAATTTTTTATAATACTTCAGGAGCTAACGAAACTATTTTAGTAAAGTTTAACTGCCTTAATTCTCGAGGGATCGCTCCAAAAATCCGGGTTCCTTTTGGATTTCCCTCTTGATCAATGACAACGGCTGCATTGTCAGTATAACATATTATCATACCGTTTTCTCGTTTGAGTTCTTTACATGTACGTACGATTACGGCTCTAATAACTTCGGATCTTTCTAGAGGCATATTAGGAACTGCTTCTTTAATTACAGCAACAATAACATTACCAATATGCGCATATTGCTGATTACCAACTCCTATGATTCGAATACACATCAATTTTCGAGCTCCACTGTTATCTGCTACATTCAAAATTGTCTGAGGTTTAATCATATCTTTTTTTCCTACAAACGGATGAAATAAGAAAGAAATATTCATATTTTCTGTCCAGAAATGGGTTAATCATTCATACTAAATCTTTTTTTTATATATCTTTATACTGAAATAATAAATTGAGTTCGTATAGGCATTTTGCGCGCCGCTATTGAAATAGCTGCTTTAGCTACGGTTTCGGATACTCCACTCATTTCATAAAGTATTCGGCCTGGTTTAACAACGAATACCCAATATTCAGGAGAGCCCTTTCCCGAACCCATACGTGTTTCTGCCGGTCTTACTGTAACAGATTTATCGGGAAAAATACGTACCCATATTTTTCCCCCGCGGCGTGCATATCTTGTCATTGCTCTGCGTCCTGCTTCTATTTGTCTAGCTGTGATCCAAGCTGGTTCAAGTGCTTGAAGAGCATATTTGCCGAACGATATTTTATTGCCTCGACAAGATATTCCTTTCATTCTTCCTCTATGTTGTTTACGAAATCTGGTTCTTTTCGGGTTATAGTCGATGTCATTCCATCTCTATTTCAGAACTGGACATGAGAATTTCTTCTCATCCAGCTCCTCGCAAATAAAAAGAAAGGGTATAAAAAAATGAGATTTTCTATTATAAATAGAATTTTATTTGATAAATATAAAATATATTATATTAATTTGAAGGAAACCTTTTTTTATTTCTATGTAAATCATAAATTAGACTTATGCCACAACACAAGCCAATACTTTTTTGATTTCGCGGGCGAATATTGACGCTTTACTGCTATACCCTACAGGGATATATTAATTTTTATTCTTTCTTGGGGTTTTTCGCCATCCCACCTATGGGTATTTTCTGATATTCCATATTTTGATATTCCATATTTTTTAGTTTTTAATGGAATTTTATTTGATACAGTCATAGGTTATTTCGTTCCTATAGCTTTGCCTTTTTAATGGTTAGGTTTGACTTCTGCAATGAAGCTTTAAACAATATTTGTATTAGTCAATTTATTTAGTTTTATTAACTCGAAGCTCTTTATTCTGTATTTTTTTCTCATTATGCTATTACTATTATTAGTTATTAGCAAATGAATATTAAGAATTTTCATGCTTTATCACATTGCTTTTTATGACATGAGTCATAGACCATCCATATTTGAATGATATATCTTTTTTCTTATTCTTTTTTCTTCCTTTCTATCATCCTCTCGTTTATCCACATCCCTTTCTTTTTTAACATGTAATCATATTTATTTAACAAAGTTTACAGTTGCTATAACCATATAATTGATTGATTTACTCATTCCTATAGTAACTTTTCATTGGGATCTCAATAATAAAAAGCAATCAGCTTATTTTTGTTAAGTTTAGAAGTAGTATTTAGTAAAGCTTTTTTACTCTTACTATTAAATTCTAAAGACAAAATGAACGAATCGCACACTAAGCATAGCAATTTATATAAAAATAGAGTTTTGATTAAACCTTATAGAATTAAATGGAAATTGTCTATTATTAATATTTTTTGGTAAAAAAGGAAAAGACAAAGAGAATTCTCTCTTTATTTTTCTTCATTTAAGAATATCCAAATTTTTATGCCTAATACTCCATAGATAGTACGAATTGTTGACAAATAATAATCTATTTTAGCACGAATTGTTTGTAGAGGAACCCTGCCTTCTCTCATCCATTCAACACGTGCAATTTCTTTTCCGTCGATACGACCTGCAATTTGTACTTGAATTCCTTTTGTATCCGTTTGTTCTGTTAATTCAATAGCTTTTTTCAGTGCCTTTCGAAAAGAAACTCGATTTTTTAATTGTAAAGCTATATATTCGGCAAGAATACTGGGTTTTCCATAAGGTTTTTCTATTTTTGTTATAGCAATATTGAGTCTTCGGTTGATAGAATTCAATTTCTTTTCTACATTTATCCGTAATTCTTCTATTACTTGTGTTTGACCTTCGACTAATACATTTTGAAATCCAATATAGAGGATGACTTGAGTTAAATCAATTTTTTTCTTTATTTCGATATGTCCAATTCCTTCGAAACCAGAGGCTATTCTTTTATTCCTTTGTACATAATCTTTGATACAATTCCTTATTTTTTCATCTTCTTGTAGATTTGCAGAATAGTTTTTGGATTGTGCGAACCAAAAGGAATGATGACTTTTTGTTGTACCAAGTCTGAAACCAAGTGGATTTATTTTTTGTCCCATATTTATGATTATATAATTTTTATGTTATTTGAATATTCTATTTCTTTTTTATTTGTCTACTTAATTTCTGCTTTCTTATAAAGTCAAAGTAGAAAATATTCCAATATATAGAATTAAGAAATTCCTTAGCGAATTTTATTTTAATTTAAGTTTTAGATTGATCCATAAAGGATTTTTCTTTTAATACAATTTTTATATGACATGTGGGTCTTTTGATCATATAACTCCGTCCTTGAGCCCGGGGTCTTAGCCTTTTTACAATAATACTCTTATTCACTTCGGCACTAGTAATGACTAAATTTGCTTCGTTTAAACCCATATTATGATTAGCATTTGCTGCTGCCGAATAAACCAATTTTAAAATGAGATAAGATGCACGATAAGGCATAAGTTCTAGTATCATAAGTGTTTCCTCATAGGAACGTCCGCGAATCTGATCAATTATTCTTTGTGCTTTTAAAAAAGAGATACCCATCTGTTTCCCTAAAACTATTATTTCTTTACTCGAATTTGAGCTATTTTTTCTAGAGGTATCCGTTATCTTTTTCTGATTTGTCATAATATTTCTCCTGTCTTCGTTTTTCTTTAATCTTAATGTATTACAAACAACACCCAACAGATTGGGTGTTGTTTGTAATACATTAACGACGCGATTTATTATCGTTTCTTGCATGTCTCGCGAAAGTCAGAGTCGGTGCAAATTCTCCCAGTTTGTGACCTACCATACGATCTGTTATATAAATAGGTAGATGTTCTTTTCCATTATGAATAGCGATTGTATGGCCAATCATTGTGGGGATAATGGTAGATGCCCGAGACCAAGTGACTATTATTTCTTTCTCTTCCTTCATGTTGAGTTTTTCAATTTTGACCGATAAATGATTAGCTACAAAGGGATTTTTTTTTAGCGAACGTGTCACAGCTGATTACTCCTTTTTTACATTTTTCAGATTGGTTTGGTATTCTATGTCCAATATCTCGATTGAAGTATGGAGGTCAGAATAAAGAAAATAATTAGGAATGGGAAAAAGGGAAAATCCTTTAGCTAGATAAGGGGCGGATGTAGCCAAGTGGATCAAGGCAGTGGATTGTGAATCCACCATGCGCGGGTTCAATTCCCGTCGTTCGCCCATCACATCACATTCTTTCCAATTAAAAAATTGGATTTTTCATATTCCTATTTACGGCGACGAAGAATAAAACGATCACTATATTTTTTCCTTTTCCTACTTCTTCTTCCAAGCGCGGGATAACCCCAAGGAGTTGTGGGCTTTTTTCTACCAATTGGGGCTCTACCCTCACCGCCCCCATGGGGATGGTCTACTGGGTTCATAACTACTCCTCTTACTACAGGACGCTTACCTAGCCAACACTTAGATCCGGCTCTACCCAAAATCTTTTGGTTCACTCCAACATTACCCACTTGTCCGACTGTTGCTAAGCAGTTTTTGGATATCAAACGTACCTCCCCAGAGGGTAATCTTAATGTGGCCGATTGTCCCTCTTTTGCAATAAGTTTCGCTACAGCACCCGCTGCTCTAGCTAATTGTCCACCCTTTCCACGTGTGATTTCTATGTTATGTATGGCCGTTCCTAAGGGCATATCGGTTGAAGTAGATTCTTCTTTTTTATCAATCAAAACCCCTTCCCAAACTGTACAAGCTTCTTCCAAAGCATACGGCTTTCTAGATGTATATGATGATATCTAGACAGATGGATCTTATATGAATCGTATGATGAGGTACCACATATATAGGAATCCCAATCTGCCGAATCACTCATGTTAGGATTATGATCTTCTACATCCTAGGTCTCCTTGTTCCGTCATCTGGCTTATGTCCTTCATGTAGCATTCAGACCGAATGATTCTATGAGATTACGTCGATACCGCCACATATTTCGGGTAACGGTAACGTAGGAGACATCCCTATTTTTCCCCGGGGGTATTAATTACCACTGTCTAGCTTTCAATTCGCCTCTGACCATCAAATGAAATGTGAATAAAACGTCCTCCTCTCTTTGATTGGAAACAAGGGGCGCTTCCGGTTCTGTGCATGCTTCAAACCATTTTGTCTTCTCCATATTACCATATCTCTAGAGTCAATAATTTTCGATGAGGAACTACTGAACTCAATCACTCGCTGCCGTGACTCAACAGTTTTCTGTTGAGGTCTATCCCGTCGAGGTACTCCAATTGGATCAGTGATCGATTTCTAGGTTTCGTCGTAAACCTAATTGGCTACTTCCAATTACGTAAATCCATAGTTCAAACCGCACTCAAAGGTAGGGCATTTCCCATTGATATAGGAACTTCTGTACCAGAAACAACGGTATCTCCAATTATAGCCCCTCTGGGATGTAAAATGTATCTCTTCTCACCATCCCCATAGTGTATGAGACAAATGTATGCATTTCGATTAGGGTCGTATTCTATGGTTATGATTCTACCAGATATTTCTTTTTGATTCCGTCGAAAATCGATTTGACGGTATAGACGTTTATGACCTCCCCCTCTATGCCTTGCGGTAATGATTCCTCTGGCATTACGACCTTTACCACAATGATGCCGTCCATAGATCAAATGAGTTCTTGGATTGGATTTCACTTGGCTGTCTACGGCTCCATTGCGTGTGCTTGGGATAGAAGTTTTGTATAAATGTATCGCCGTGTTATTAAGTATTTTGCTTTAAGTTCTTTTCTCTATAAGAGGTGGAATAGAATAACCCGGTTGAAGCGTAATGATCATACGTCTGTAACGTCCCATTCTTCTACCCTTTCGGGGTAGTCGATGACTATTCATAGCTATTACCTTGACACCAAAGAAGAGTTCGACCCAATGCTTTATTTCTGTCCTATTTGATCCTGATTCGACATTAGAAGTATATTGATTGTTCCCCAATAACCGAATACTCTTTTCTGTAAATACTGCGTGTTTGATTCCATCCATAAATCCATTTTATTCCCTATGAGTTCCAGTATCGATAAGAATTCTAGTTCTTACTGTTCATATGTTATGTTATGAATATACCATAACATTCGTTATGTATGGATGATGAGATATTGATACAGAGCCAATTCAAATAGACTTATTGAACGTTCCCATTGGCGTGCATCCAGCAGGAATTGAACCTACGAATTTGCCAATTATGAGTTGGGCGCTTTAACCATTCAGCCATGGATGCTTCACAGGGATCATCGTACATCGTGAATAACCAAATTCCAATTGAAATGAAATCTTTAGGAGGAATCAATGAAACGACACCAATTAACATCCTGGATCTTCGAATTGAGAGAGATATGGAGAGAGATCAAGAATTCTCATTATTTCTTAGATTCATGGATCAAATTTGATTCAGTGGGATCTTTCACTCACATTCTTTTCCGCCAAGAACGCTTTATGAAGCTCTTTGATCCCCGAATTGTGAGTATCCTACTTTCGCGTGATTCACAGGGTTCCACAAGCAATCGATATTTCACGATCCAAGGTGTAGTACTGCTTGTAGTAGTGGTCCTTATGTCTCGTATTAACAATCGAAAGATGGTCGAAAGAAAAAATCTCTATTTGATGGGGCTTCTTCCTATCCCTATGAATTCCATTGGGCCCAAAAAGGAGACATTTGAAGAATCTTTTTGGTCTTCCAACATCAATAGGTTGATTGTTTCGCTCCTGTATCTTCCAAAAGGGAAAAATCTTTCTGAGAGTTGCTTCATGGATCCGCAAGAGATTACTTGGGTTCTCCCAATAAATCAGAAATGTATCATGCGAAGTTCGCGGTGGTGGAGGAACCAGATCGGAAAAAAGAGGGATTTGAGTTGTAAGATATCTAATGAAACCGTAGCAGGAATTGAGATCTCATTCAACGAGAAAGATAGCAAATCTAAATATATGGAGTTTCCTTTTTTATTTTATATGGATGATCCGATCTGCAAGGACCATGATTGGGAATTGTTTGATCGTCTTTCCCCCAGTAAGAAGCGAAACATAATCCACTTGGATTCGGGGCAGCTATTCGAAATCTTAGGGAAAGACTTTCTTTGTTATATCATGTCTGCTTTTCGTGAAAAAAGACCAATGGAAGGGAAGGCTTTCTTCAAACAACAAGGAGCTGAGGCAACTATTCAATCAAATGATATCGAGCATGTTTCCCATCTCTTCTCGAGAAACAAGTGGGGCATTTCTGTACGAAATAGTGCTCCATTTCATATGTGGCAATTCCGCCAAGATCTCCGCGTTAGTTGGGGGAAGAATCCGCACGAATCGGTGAGAAATGTATCGAAAGAGAATTGGATTTGGTTAGACAGTGTGTGGTTGGGGAGCAAGGATCGGTTTGTTAGCAAGTTACGGAATGTATTGTCAAATATTCCATATGATTCCACAAGTTTCGTTCAAGTAAAGGATTCTAGCCAATGGAAAGGATCTTCTGATCAATGCATGGATCATTTCGATTCCATTAGAAATGAGGATTCAGAATCCTACGCATTGATCGATCAAGCAGAGATTCAGCAACTAAAAGAAAGATCTATTCTTTTGGATCCTTCCCTTATTCAAACTCAAACGGAACGAACAGAGATAGAATCAGATCGATTTCCGAAATGCCTTTTTGGATCTTACTACATGTCCTGGCTATTCACGGAACGTGAGAAGCAGATCAATAATCATCTGCTTACGGAAGAAATCGACGAATCTCTTGGGAATCCCACAAGTACAAGATCCATTTGTTCTTTTTTCTCTGACAGATGGTCAGAACTCCATCTGGGTTCGAATCCTACTGAGAGGTCCACTAGATATCATACATTTTTGAAGAAAAAACAAGATGTTTCTTTTGTTCTTTCCAGTCGATCGGAAAATAAAGAAATGGTTGATATATTCAAGATAATGACGTATTTACAAAAAACCGTCTCAATTCATCCTATTTCATCAGATCCGGGATGTGACATGGTTCCGAAGGATGAATCGGATATGGACAGTTCCAATAAGATTTCATTCTTGAGCAAAAATCCATTTTTCCATTTATTTCATCCATTCCATGACCGGAACAAAGGGGAATACACGTTACACCACGATTTGAAATCAGAAGAAGGATTTCCAGAACTATTCACTCTATCAATAACCGAGCCGGATCTGTTGTATCATAGGGGATTTGCCTTTTCTATTGATTCCTACGGGTTGAATCAAACAAAATTCTGGAATGGGGTATTCCACTCCAGAGATGAGTCGAAGAAGAAATCTTTCTTGGTTCTACCCCCTCTTTTTTATGAAGAGAATGAATCTTTTTCTCGAAGGATCAGAAACAAATGGGTCCGGATCCACTGCGGGAACGATTTGGAAGATCAAAAACGAAAAACAGCAGTATTTGCTAGCAACAACAACAACATAATGGGGGCAGCCAATCCCAATCAATATAGATTGAGATTGATCAAAAATCTGATGCAAATCAAATATCGCACCTATGTATACATAGGAAATGTATCCAATCGATTCTTTTTAATGAATCGGTATCCTGATGCGTATAGATACAAATGTTCCAATGGGAGCAAGAGTGAACATTGGGAAGATTTTGTTTCTGAACAGAAGAAGCGTTTTCAAGTAGTGTTCGATCGATTATGTATTAATCAATATTCAATGAATTGGTTCGAGGCTATCGACAAACAACATTTGTCTAAGTCACTTCGTTTCTTTTTGTCCAAGTCACTTCCCCTTTTCTTTGTGAGTATCGGGGATATCCCCATTCATAGATCCGAGATCCGCATCTATGAATTTCAAGATCCGAATGATCCACTCTGCAATCAGTTGTTAGAATCAGTAGGTGTTCAGGTCGTTCATTTGAATAAATGGAAACCCTTCTTATTCGGCGATCATGATACTTTCCCAATACCGAAATTCTTGATCAATGGGGGAACAATAGTATCATTGTTGTTCAAAAAGATACCAAAGTGGATGATGGATTCATTGCATACTATAAAGAATCGCAGGAAACCCTTGGATTCCTATTTCTCAAGGATATCTCACGATCGAGACAACTGGCTGAATCCCGTGGAACCATTTCATAGAAGTTCATTGATATCCTCTTTTTATAAAGCAAATCCACTTCGATTCTTGAATGATCCGCATCACTTCTGGTTCGATTGTACCAAAAGATTCCCCTTTTATGTGGAAAAGACCCGTATCCATAATGAGGATTTGACGCATGGACAATTCCTCAATATCTTGTTCATTCGCAACAAAAAATGTTCTTTGTGCGTCGGTAAAAAAAAGCAGATTTTTTTGGAGATAGAGACTATCTCACCAATCGAGTCACGGGTATCTGACATATTCATACCTAAAGATTTTACACAAAGTGGTGACGAGACGTATAACTTGCACAAATCTTTCCATTTTCCAATTCGATCCGATCCATTCGTTCGTAGCGTTATTTACTCTTACTCGATCGCAGACATTTCTGCAACACCTCTAATAGAGAAAAAAATAGTCCATTTTGAAAGAACTTATTGCCATCCTCTTTCAGATATGAATCTATCTGATTCAGAAGGGAAGAACTTGCATCAGTATCTCGGTTTGAATTCAAGCATGGGTTTGACTCACACTCCATGTTCTGAGAAAGGTTTACCATCCAGAAAGAGGAAAAAAGGGAGTCTTTGTCTAAAGAAATACGTTGAGAAACAACAGATGTATAGAATCTTTCAACGAGATAGTGCTTTTTCCAATCTCTCCAAATGGAATCTGTTCCAAACATATATGCCATGGTTCCTTACTTCGACAGGGTGCAAATATCTCCATTTCACCCTTTTAGATACTTTTTCAGACCCATTGCCGATACTAAGTAGCAGTAAACATTTTGTATCTATTGTTCATGCTATTATGCATGGCTCAGATATATCATGGCTAATTCCTCAGAGGGTTCTTCCACAAAGGACTCTGCTAAGTGTAACTGAGATTTTGAGTAAGTGTTTACTTTTTCTGTCCGAAGAGAGGATTCATCGAAATAATGAGTCACCTGCTCTCTTGCTATGGGCACATCTGAGATCAACACATGCTCGGGAGTTTCTCTATTCAATCCCTTTTCTTCTTCTTGTTGCTGGATATCTCGTTCGTATACATCTTCTCTTCGCTTCCCGAGCCTCTAGTGAGTTACAGACAGAGTTCGAAAAGATCCAATCTTGGATGATTCCATCATACAATATGGAGTTGCAAAAACTTCTAGATAGGTATCCGACATCTGAACAGAATTCTTTCTGGTTAAAGAATCTCTTTCTAGTTGTTCTGGAACAATTAGGAGATTCTCTGGAAGAAATACGGGGTTCTTCTTATGGTGGCAACATGCTATTGGGTGGTGGTCCCGCTTATGTGGTCAAATCAATACGTTATAATAAGAAATCTTGGAATAGCAATCTCATCGATCTAATAAGTATCATACCAAATCCCATCAATCGAATTGCTTTTTCGATAAATACGAGACATCTAAGCCGTACAAGTAAAGAGATCTATTCCTTGATAAGAAAAAGAAAAAACGTGAACGGTGATTGGATTGATGATAAAATAGAATCTTGGGTCGCGAACAGTGATTCGATTGATGATGAAGAAAGAGAATTCTTGGTTCAGTTCTCCACCTTAACGACAGAAAAAGGGATTGATCCAATTCTATTGAGTCTCACTCATAGTGATGATTTATCAAAGAATGCCTCTGGTTATCAAATGATTGAACAACCGGGATCCATTTACTTACGATACTTAGTGGACATTCATCAAAAGTATCTAATGAATTATGAGTTTAATAGATCCTGTTTAGCAGAAAGACGGATATTCCTTGCTCATTATCAGACAATCACTTATTCACAAACCTCGTGTGGGGCTAATCGTTTTCATTTCCCATCTCATGGAAAACCCTTTTCGCTCCGCTTAGACCTATCCCCTTCTAGGGGCATATTAGTGATAGGTTCGATAGGAACTGGACGATCTTATTTGGTCAAATACCTAGCGACAAATTCCTATGTTCCTTTTATTACGGTCTTTCCGAACAAGTTCCTGGAGGACAAGTCTCAGGGTTATCTTATTGATGATATCCATATGGATGATAGTAGCGATATCCATATGGATGATAGTAGCGATATCGATATGGATGATCGTAGCGATATCGATATGGATGATAGTGACGATATGGATGATGACCTTGATATGGAGCTGCTAACTATGATGAATGTCCCAACTATTTCTATGACGCCGAAAATAGAAAGAGACCAATTGGATATCACCTTTCAATTCGAATTAGCAAAAGCGATGTCTCCTTGCATAATATGGATTCCAAACATTCATAATCTCTATGTGAATGGGAATGAGTCGAATTACTTATCCCTCGGTCTATTAGAGAACTATATCTCCGGGGATTGTGAAAGATGCTCCACTAGAAATATTCTTGTTATTGCTTCGACTCATATTCCAAAAAAGGTGGATCCCGCTCTAATAGCTCCAAATAAATTCAACGCATGCATTAAGATACGAAGGCTTCTTCTTCCACAACAACGAAAGCACTTTTTCATTCTTTCATATACCAGGGGATTTCACTTGGAAAAGGAAATGTTCCATGCTAACAGATTCGGGTCCATAACCATGGGTTCCAATGCACGAGATCTTGTAGCACTCATCAATGAGGCCCTATCCATTAGTATCACACAGAAGAAATCCATTATAGAAACTAATACAATCCGATCAGCTCTTCATAGGCAAACTTGGGATTTGCGATCCCAGGTAAGATCGGTTCAGGATCATGGGATACTCTTTTATCAGATAGGAAGGGCTGTTGCACAAAATGTACTTCTAAGTAATTGCCCCATAGATCCTATATCTATCTATATGAAGAAGAAATCATGTCAAGAAGGGGATTCTTATTTGTACAAATGGTACTTTGAACTTGGAACGAGCATGAATAAATTAACGATACTTCTCTATCTTTTGAGTTGTTCTGCCGGATCGGTCGCTCAAGATCTTTGGTCTTCACCCGGACCCAATGAAACCAATTCTTATGGATTTGTTGAGAATGATTCTGATCTAGTTCATGGCCTATTACTATTAGAAGTAGAAGATGCTCTGGGAGGACCCCCACAGAGAGAAAAAGATTGCGGTCAGCTTGATAATAATCGAATGACATTACTTCTTCGGTCCGAACCAAGGAATCCGTTCGATATGATGCAAAACGGATATTGCTCTATGGGTGATCAGAGATTTCGATATGAAAACAAATACGAATCGGGGTTTGAAGAAGGGGAAGGAGCTGTCGACCCGCAACAGATAGAAGAGGATTTATTCAATCACATAATTTGGGCTCCTCGAAGATGTCGCCCTTGTGGCAATTTATTGGATTGTATCGGAATCGAAAGGCCCACTGAATTAGGATTTCCCTATTGGGCTGGGTCATTTCAGGGCAAGCGGATCATTTATCATAAAGAGGATGAGCTTCAAGAGAATGATTCGGAATTTTTGCAGAGTGGAACAATGCAGTACCAGACACGAGATAGATCTTCCAAAGAACAAGGTCGAATAAGCCAATTCATTTGGGACCCCGCGGATCCATTATTTTTTCTATTCAAAGATCAGCCCTTTGTCTCTGTGTTCTCACGTCGAGAATTCTTTGCAGATGAGGAGATGTCAAAGGGGCTTATTACTTCCCAAATGGATCCTCCTACATCTATGTATAAACGCTGGTTCACCAATAATACGCAAGAAAAGCACCTCGAATTGTTGATTCATCGCCAGAGATGTCTTAGAACCAATAGTTCCTTAGCTAATGTATCTTTCCGTTCTAATACTCTATCCGAGAGCTATCAGTATTTATCAAATCTGTTCCTATCTAACGGAACGCTATTGGATCAAATGACAAAGACATTTTTGAGAAAGAGATGGCTTTTCTCGGATGAAATGAAACATTGGATTCATATTCATGTAACAGGAGAACGATTTTCCATTCCTTAGCCGTAAAGACAGATTGGCCATGAAAAAAAAAGGAAGGGGGGAACAGGACCGGGTGGTAGAGTCGTGTAAACACTTGTTGATCCCGTATTTTGGCCTTAGTGGAACATGGAACAATATGCTACTGCTGAAACATCGAAGAATGGAAACAATGTATGATATGAACTGCCTAAATTTGTGAACGGCGAACAACCAGAGTGTTAACTGGATCAAACAATTCGCATTAATGAAACCATGTAAATCCACCTGCAAAATACGTATGTCTGATGAAATGGTTCTTGCTATCTGCCTCAATAACGAATTCTTGGTTTAACTGAATAATTCAAGAAAATCTAAAATAGATAGACCTTTCTCTTCGTATCAGTTCAATGATGGATAATACACATTCCAGTTGACCGAGCCTAATTCCAATTGTTTTGTTCCGAAGCAAAGATATCCACGTAGGCCAGTTCGTCCTACTCAGATATTCACGACCAAGAAGTACTGGATTCTCTGTCGGATAGGCCCTGAAAGGAGAAGAAAGGATGGAATGGCAACAGACGCCTGTGTATTTTCGAATTCCCCCGCCCCCGACCCAATAGTACCCCTTTTTGGAACGTCCGGTGCCAAAGTCACCGAATGGGCCAATCCACAAAATGGACTAGGCAATGTAATGTACTTGATCTGTTGGGTTATGAGTACTGGTGGGTATTTGACCAGAGGTTTCTAGAAATCTACCCTTGTATGATTCCTGTTGAATACTCGGGGGTGGGCGAGGGGCGGACGATTCCCAAACGGGCTATTAGATAGAGAAGATCGCTAAGATTTCGTGATCCGCTGGCGAACCTATCCCAATTCCAACAGCTCAGATTCAGATCGTGGGGATCACCGGAATACTTCGTATCAACAGATAGGATACTCGGTATATCCATAGATCCGAAATCGGTTATGGAATTGCTTATTCAATTAGCATTCTCCATATTATGGATTATTCATGCCTTGAAGAGGACTCGAACCTCCACGCTCTTGAGCACGAGATTTTGAGTCTCGCGTGTCTACCATTTCACCATCAAGGCATCTTGAAAGGAAAGTGAATCGTATTCCATGAATATGATATGATATCCATCTAATGTGATATATGTAATACCTGACAAGGATGAAGTGTTGGGGTCTTTCCATCGATCGGTCACATAGGCCTAAGTCAGACATCCAATTGCTTGGATTTGCATTATTCGGCGGTATATATATCAAAAATATGTACAATCCAACCTAGTTCTTGATTGGAATTCAATAGAAACCAAAAGAATGGAATATGGCACCAAATCACGATAGGACAGATATTTCAAAAGCAGGCCTACCTATTTGGAATCCTAAATGGAATGTAAGGGCGTAGGGATCCATAGGTAAACATAGTATCTATTTGCATACGCTCGAATGACCTCTTCTCATATCTCATAATAAGAATGTACCCTATTCCGGTCTGGTTCGGTATGGAATGAACTTATAATCTGATGATCGAGTCGATCCCATGATTATAAGTTCATAACCTCGGCCCATTCCCATTTTCTTTTTGGCGGAACGGAT